TAAAATCCCATTTCATATTCAAATATGAAATCAAAATATTAAAAGTATTTTATTTAAGGGTAATAGAGGTTAACTATAAAACATTAACAGGTAAAATATTATAACTATATAATATACAAGGAAGTAAAACAATTAAAGCAAATAATAAAGGTAATAAAACCGTTCAACAAAAAGCCATTAATTGATCGAAACGTATTCTAGGAAAAGAAGCTCTTACTCATATAAAAAGAAATATTAAAATAGAACTTTTTAATCCTATAGTTAATCCATATATTAATCCTTCTATAATAGAATTATTAACAAAAATTTCTTTATAGAAATAATAAAATATATTAAAAAAATTAAGATCAATAAATCCTATATTAAAAAGGATAGAATAAAAAAAATTAAAGACATCTAAACTATTTATTGACAAATAACCCCCTAAAAATAAAATACTTGTAAGTATACACATTAAAACAATACTTCCGTATTCAGCTAAGAAAAAGAATACAAAAACTACTGCAGCATGTTCTGTCATAAATCCACTAACAAGTTCTGATTCCATATGTAATGTATATAAACAAGAAGATTAAAACTTGATCTTATTATTTATTATTTACTTTAAACCTATACTGGTTTTTGTAAATAAGGCCTGAATTTAAATATTTCCCTACTGTAACTTTAGATATATTGTTTGAGTAACTCAAAGGATAATTCAATATTATTTTGAAATTTTGCAATTAAATTATCATCTAAATCATATATACCTACTCCGTAAGGATGTTTGCTCATGCTATTACTTATCTTTTTCTTTGTTTCTTCACTATGTAACTTACCGTACATAGGATTTAATTCTCCAAGTTTACTAATCAATTTTAAGGTTTGCTCTGTATGTTTCTTACCATACATAGGGTGATTAGATTTATCTTTAAACCTATTTAACATTTTTAACTTAGCTTCATCTGTATGCTTATATCCTTCAATACTTGTAGCTGTTCTCATAAAATTATACAAGCTGTCAAAAGGATATTTTTCAATATAACTTGTTTCTAAATCAGTTAAAGCTTTATGACTTACTACTTTACTGTGATAAGTAAAGTACTCATATACGCAAAAATCAAATTTATTTAAACCATATTTTAATATGGCATTTTGTAAAGCAATATTAGATTTTTTACCAGCAAGATGTTCAATAAGTCTTAAATACAAATCTTTAGCACTACCTATATACCTTTTATTATTTACTGTATTTATAAAACAATAAATACCTGCTTTCTTTCTTAATATTTCAGCATAAGAAATAACTACTTCGTTATTATCTAAATTACTAAAAATTTTTATAGGTAAAGGAGTAGATATAGGATCTGGAGATGAATCAGAATAAGTAGAATAGTATCTTCGTGCATTAATTAAATGTTTACGAAGGTAATTATTTGTTTTGCTATTATTATAGCTGAGTAAACCTAATCCCTATACATACTTCTTACATTCACATGCAAGGTTGGACTATATCTTATTAAGTACAATATTTTTTACTTAATTATTGCGTATAGTCTCTGAGGATCCTACTCGTAACTATTAAAATATTAATAAATTACTTTGGTTTCCTGCTGATTGTCTTCGATCTTAGATCGAGGGTTTTCCAGCATATAGCAATTTTTTACGAGACCGAATCGTATTGTTTACTAAATAGCCTCAGCTAAATCAATATTTATACTATCTTAACGCTAATCAAAAATCTATAACCTAACAAAAAAATTAAGATACCTCGGCCGTCACCAAAAAATTTATTATTTAGAGCTCTCCATACATACCACTAACGTAGTATAGTAGAAGGTTAAAGAATAAAAAACGGTGGCTGAGGGTAGGCTGGTAGCCCTCGAGAGTAAATAAAGTTTAGTTGTAACTATTATTAGTAATTAAATGCCAGTCCTGCGAAGTACATACGAAATACTGCATTAAATATGGCCATTACCGTGGTAGTTATTTACCTTTATTACTTTCATCATCCTGTTTTTTGTTTTGATTTTCTTTGATGTATTTATTCATATTACTTTGAATATTTTGAATTTTAGCAAATTCTTCTGCAGTTCACTGACGAGTTTTTTTACTTTTAATCACATTGGCAGCTTCAATAAAAGATAAGAAATCAAAAACTTTAGCACTTTGAAGTGGATATTTTTGAAAAAAAGGTATAATTATGTTTTCTAACAACTCGAATTTATTTAACTTAAAGTCAACAGCATCGGTGTTTCTTTTTTTAACACTACCACAATCAAAAAATGTAACTATTCTTTCCATGAGAGTAGTATCTCGACTATGTTGTGTTATTTGAAAATGTAATCATACTTTGTAACTAGTGCTAAGTATTGATGGTGCATCTGAAGACTTTTTCTCTACTGTAATTATATTAAAACTACCTTCCCCATCTATGAATCCTACTAATCATTCCGGTTGGATTTTTCTTTCTGGAACTTCAGGTCTCATTACTGGTACTAAGTTAGGATATAATTCTTTTAATTCCTCTGATATTCCTTTATTCAGATAATATCTAAGGTTAAGAATTTTTATAAATCCTTGTTCACTTAAAGAAGATTCATTTTTTATAATTAAAATAATTTGCCTAAATAATTCGAAATCCGCAAATTTTTTAGTTAATAGAGGATAAGCTTCAAAATGCGGTATCAAAATATCTACAATATCACTAAGTTTTCTAATAATATACTTAGCCGTATTTTTCTCAAAACTTATAGTTCCTACTCCTCCAAAATATTCTTTGATACGATATAATATATCTAGATCTCGGGCATTTAATTTAATTTGGAAAAAAGGATCTAATCTTCATCCTAGTTTGTGGCCCTTAGCTTTATAAATCTTAATACCAAAGGAACCTTCCCCATCTGTGAAACCTGTTATTCATTCAGGGTGTAGTGAACTATCTTTGAGAGTTAAGGAACTATATAATTTTATGAATGTTTTAAAGTTTACCTTTCCAGATGCATAGTGTAATTTGTAAAATGTACGTAGTGTACTAAAATTATTGTAAATATTCCTAATAATAGTGATATTATAAATATAATTAATAATTATTAATCTAGTAATTGAAATAAATACGGTTGTAATATAATAATAAGCTAAGATTATATGATATTTTAAACCAGCCTCTGCGAGATCGAACGGGGCTCTGTTTGTTTCAGCAACAGAACCTATAAAAAATATAATAAATACAGGCAATAATGGAAATATATTCCAAATAGCTCTTTGAGATTCTATATTAACACTAAGATTTAAACTTCCAGTTAGCATAATTACTAAAAGTATAGCAGAACTTAAAACTAATTCATAACTAATCAATTGAGCTGTACTTCTTAAGGATCCTAAAAAAGCATATTTACTATTAGCACTTCCAAATGTTGTTATCGTAAAACTATTTATGTTTTACATCTAGTTCTTTCGAACTGGTTCAGACTATGTCTTAGTCTTAAATAACCTTTATTAAGGAAGGCTTAAAAACGCTAACTGTAAGAATATAATAAGAAACTAGTGAATAATTTAACACGGTTTAATAATCGTTATTTTGAGGTGTACTATATAAAAGTAAGCCTTTATACTCTGTCCCCGTATCCATGTATTTAGTTATTACAGTATGATGCATATGCAATACACGTACAGCTTCACGCTTAGTTTTAAAAGGCTGATCAGGTAACAATATTAATTTACCTTGTTTATCTAATTTATAGACTCAAATTTCACTACGAGTATAACGAAGCTTATCTGTCTGCTTCATTAATTCTATTTTTAAATTAGAATCAACCACCTTTTTAAAAAAGTACACGCTCATGTTATTTTGTTTTGTAGCAAATTTAGTGTCCAAATGGCGCGTTATCGTTCTATAATTAACATTAAAATAATCAGCTGTATCAGATAAACTAGAAAAAGGTTCATTGTTTATTAAATCCAAAGTTATAGCATTATAAGCATACACTTTTATTTTATTACCTAATGTAACATCCTTTGAAAGTTTTCTTAAACTTGTTATTTCTAACTCCTCTAACGGTCTACTAAACAAATAAGTCCCTTTAATCCCTTCAGCTTTTTTAGTATCTATAAAATAATTAATAACGTTACGACTAATACCTAATATATTTGATGCTTGAGTTTTAGATTCAAAAGGACTACCCTTTATTAAATCTAATGTTAAAGCGTCATATGCTCATACTTTTGTAGCTATATTACTTACTAACTTAACATCTTTTAATATATTATTAACTTTGTCTAATGTATAATTAAAATCTATTATAGGCTTAGTAAAATATAATTTACCTCTAAAGGGGAGATTAGTATCTCTAAATAATAAAATAGTTCCATAAGCAATTTTTTCCATTTTACTTGCTTCACCTATGCTATTATATTTAATATAAGCGGGGTTTATTGCCTCATGATCCCCTTGTTTATGCAAAGAGTAAGTATAAATAGTAATAGGTTGATTGCTTTTCGGCGTTAATGTTGTAGTTTTTAAACTAGTTATTTTATCAGTTAAACTCCTAAATATAGTAGATTCAGAAAAAGCTGAAGAAAAGGTTGTATTCAATAAAGGTAAAAATTTTTGAAGATAATAATTTTCCCGAATTCCTTGTTCACTAGAAGAAGAAATCTCTATTATAGAAAATTTAAAGTGTTCTAAACCAACTAATTTTAAAAAAGCATGAAACTTACTGTTAGAATCAGCTTTAATATGGTTATTAATTCTTCTTTTAAAAAGAGTAGTTCTACCTATATAATATATATGTGGATTGTGTATGTATTCCATAATATATATACCACCTTTTGACCCTCATTGTTTTAAGAATTCTGATTTTTTTTTTTGGTCTGATAAATTACAAGAAACTAAAATTAAATTAGAATCAAAAGGAACTACTGGAGCTATTCTATCTTTAAATAAATCCTTTATATACAAAGAATGTAAAGCTTTTAGATCTTCTTCATCTAAATATTTAATACTATTGTTAATGTTTTCCTTATCTAAATTAAACTCATCATTATTTAAAAAATCACTCCCAGTGGTAGAATAACTTTTTTTAGCTTTTCACCTAATACTGTTTAACACCCCTGTGCTAGATGGCCGACAGGTAGAATAAAAGCGTTTCAGTTTACTATTACTATTCCCTGCGAAGCCTCCCGCATAGTGATAAGGAATACTAAGCTTAACAGTTGATAACTTGGACATAGTATTAGCCTTATTCTTTGATTTATTTGCGTAATGAGTGCTAGTATTTAATAACAACAATGCTGCTGGCGAAATCATGCAGCTAAAAAAAACAAGAAGAACGGTGCAGCCATAAATTAACACAGATATTAAACTTAATACAAAACAAATAAATAACGAATAAAAAATGTTATACGATCAGGTCAAATTATATTCTATAGATATTGTACTTAAGAACTGAACGATAAAAAACCCATTTAAAACCCCGACTGCTCTTGGTAGAACTATTAATATTTTTAATAATATACTAGTCGTTGAACGTCCATACCTTAAAATTAATGTTTTTATAAAGAAAATATGTTTCGCTTCAAGTTGACTTATTATAAGCTTTTCTTGAAATTCAATCGGATTTTTATCATTTGTTTCTACAAATGAAGAACTTTTTTTTAAAGGATAAAATCCAGCTAATAGTATACCGTATGTGGCTAATGAAGATACAGCTAAGATATAATAAATACCTAAGCTAAAATCATTAATAGCTAGACTAGGTCCATACTTATATAAAAGTAATAATAAAAAATTTAAAAACTTCTTCCCCTATTCATACCCTTTTGAATTTCTTTTATTTTTAGAATATTTTCTTCTTGTTTATGCTCTCTTTTTTTTACTATTTCCGGAACTAAGCATCAATCTTTAAAATCTAAAGATTTTATACCTAATATTGGATTATTAATAAAAAAAGGTATTATAATTTCAGTAATATCAGAAAACTTAGTAACTTTAAAATCGAGCTTGCGCCCTTGTTTTCTTTTTTTCTTAAATAACAATACCCACAATTTAAATAATCTTTAATTGCAATTAATAATAACTCATCTTTTTCATGCTGAGTAATTTGAAATCCCTCGCACCATCGCTTCGCTCGATGGTGCGGGGCCGCGAGAAGAGACTTAAAAATACCATTATCTAAAGAAACAGAGAAATTACCCAAATAAATACCCTGGACGCCGTTGTATTTATTAGGCGCCTTAGGGTGGCTGGAGGTATGCTTACTTCGTCAGCTAGAAAAATCACCATGTAAGATTTTTATCTCTTTTTTTTTAGCTATATGGGATAGGATTGTAAGACAAACTTATTTTGTATATTTACTCCAACAAGTTTGAGGCACGAAAACTATATTCCCATTATTAACTATTCTCATTATTAACTAAACCTACTTTATAATACATACTGGGTATAAGATGAGGTAAAACTATTTTCGTTACTTTACCTACTGAGCTTCTAGAAATATAAATTCTGTAACCCTTACCGTTACTTGCTTTATGAAGAGTACATTTTAATTCATAACGTATAATTAACACATTCATTAACCGTATTACATCTTGAAGAGTGTACGAGTCGGTACAAAGATAAATTCCTTTACTTTTAAATCCACCATCCCCTTGAATAAGGTGAGCAAAAGCTACAGGTGTTAACAATTCATAAATATTTTCCTGCGAAGCCGACTACTTTTACTCCGTTAACATAAAAAATTTCATATAACTCCAAAAAGCAAGGCAAGGCACGAGTTACAATTTCTGAGCTATAAAAAAGTCTACCAGCTCTTATACCTTGCTTAAACAAAGGCATATTATCATAATAATGAGATAAAAAAGAAAATACAAATCAAACATAGTCAGAATGAGCTAAAGATTGAGTAAAACCTATAAGGGGACTCTTATGACTTTTAGGGCGATGCCGAAAATCTTAGTCAACCGTCAGATAGAATTAATCCTACAATAACACTTTTTTGATAAGAAGGTAATTGAATCATATTTCGTACTACCTTTGTAAATCTCTCCATACCCACTGTAGACGTTAAATTAATACCTCAAACTACCAACGAAGTAATCTGCTTTATTTCATTTACGGCTAAATTTTTACAATGGGTGCTTTTAGATCTAAACTGTTTAAGCTGGTTGATTTTTAAAAAACCTAAGGTATTAATTCTAAATGCGTAATTAAGTCCCCTGAATAGAGGGGAGGAAGGGATTTTAACACGATTAAAATTCATCGCATTAAAACCCCAGAGATTCTTCCTGAAAGAAGGTATAAAACCATACATATCCTTGTAGTTGTATTTCACAATTTCCCTTAAATAAGATAAGGCCCGCCATCGTTAAATGTAAATCCATATAAAGATTGTAGGGGGTGTAAAGCCTGACGTAAATCCAGATATTCACTGTGGATCCGGAATTACGCAAGGTTCTCTTAAAGGACGGGCAACTGGAATAGTTTCAGGAAACATTAATTGTAATTCTTTTGAGAGCGCTGCGCCCCGAAATTTAAAGTTGCTTTTACATTAATAATTCTTTGTTAACCTTTAGTAGTCAAATGTTCTTTTAATAGGATAATAGAAACAATTTGTTTAAATAATAGATAATCCCCTTTTTTTCTCCCTCGCGCCATCGCTTCGCTCGATGGCGCGGGGCCGGAGAGAAATTAAAGGATACTTATCAAAAAATTTAATTAATTCTATTAGCTCTTGCAATTTTCTGACTCTAAAAGTACATGTAGATTCGCGATTAACTACAGTACCAATATCTCCTAAACTACGTTGAATTCCTAATATAACAAAAAAATCTTTAACGTGGAGTTTAATTTGGAAAACGGGTTGAATTTCTCAACCTGCTTTATATTTAGGTTTTTTTATCATATTACACATAAAACAACCCTCAGCGTCGGTAAATCCTGTTATAAATCAAGGATTTACTTGTGCGAGGCGTTCGTCGCTTTTATTTTTCGACGTCGTCGTAGAATAATTACGACGAAAATTAACTTTTAAATAATTAGAGTGGCGTACAGCCTTTTCAATTAATGGTGAACCGCTATTATTTTTACCATACAATTTACGATAACTTATTTCTAAGCTTATAGAGCACACCTTAAATATTTACAATAATATTATAAATACCTATAGCCGTCTGCTCGTTGCTCTTTTACAGTATTATAGGCGCGAGCTCTCTTAATACTGACTTAGATACGCGATTGTCCATTTCTCAGAGCGAGCTTGCGCCCCCCTCTGATCATCTTATAACTTATTACTATACCCGAATAATTACTTCAGCCACTTAAGTACTTTCGTACCTAGTTTAGTACTATAAGCTTTAGGAGTTCCCCGTAGTTTGACTATATAACCCTATGGACATAAGGTATTACTGCATAACCTAAAAGAGAAAAAATTAATGTAATAACAGGACCTAAAAAGAATAAGATTATGTTAGCTTGTGTTGGTGCTACATATTCTTTTAATAATAGTTTTAAAGCATCGGCAAAGGCTTGAAGTAGTCCATAATACGAATCTCCCCTTTTAATCATGTATAAAAAAAATCATACTGTAGATTTAGGCAGGGGCCTTCTCCCTGAATAATAAAAATATTATCCATTTAACAGAATATTATATAAATATTCCTGTATCCTTTCGGATAGGGTCTGACTATATCTTAAGTATTATGTGAACAATAATACCAACCACCGTCTAGTCGATGAACTGCACACCATTACTTATACAATAAATATATGGCACTTGGCTGCGGATTACCTATTTCCTTTCGTGCATCTATTTATGTGTTACTATACCTCTTTCGAGCCACAACTTAATTACTTATTTTGCTTAGTCTAAATAGCTTTAAGGCTTCCCCGTCAATTTGATGGTTTAAAGGCCAAATAAAGTTTCCTACGCTTTATTTTTACTATTATTTACATATACTATAAAAATAATACCCTTTATATGATTCATTTGAATCTAAATATTTGTTTATTGTTTTAACACTTATTTTTAAATCTTTAGATAAAGATAATTTAGAAATATAGCTAGGTTTATTGTCATTGATTAAAGTTAATTTATCATCTACATATTTATATACTCAAATACTAGTTGTCATATTAGAAACTTTATTAAATTTATTAGATAAAAGATTTAAATCTTCTGTATCTAACTCATTTTTAAATAAATATATAAATTTACCTCCTTTATTTATAGCTTCTTTAGTATCTAAATGATTAATTAAAGATCTATAATCTACATTAAAATAATCTGCTGCTTTTTTTATACTATTAAAATTACCTATTAATTCTAAAGTATTAGCATTATATATTCAAACATTAAGGTTATTATGTTTTCTAGATAAATGAACTTCTTTTAATCTTTCTATATTTAAATTATCCAATTCATTACTAAATAAATAATTGTTTTTAATACCACCAGGTATTCACTTATCTAAGTGATTATTTACTAAATTATGTGACACATTTAAAATTTTAATTGTCTCACCTATAGAATTATAAATGTTTTTAACAATATTACTTTTTGTATCTATAGAATAAACTCAGACTTTTTTACTTATAGTACGATCTAAATCTAATCCTTGAATGGTATCACTTACTAATTTGTCTATTAATTCAAAATCTACTATTAAATCAGTTAAAAAAATATTGCTTTTATAAGGAACATAAGTATTTAAATAAATATTTATAGTTTCTCTGCTTATATTTAAATATTGAGATAATTTATTAATACTCTCGAATTTGATATAGTTATCCTTAAGTGATCCTTCACTATAAGTATATAAATAGACAGGTATACCTGAATATTTATTATCTTTGTTTCATTCTAATTGTTTAAGTTTTAATATTTCATGTAAAGAGTCGTAATTTTGTATAGTATACATCTCACTTTTATATATTGTATTTAATAAAGGTAAGTATTTTTGTAAATAATAATTCTCTCTTTCTTTTTGAATATCTAAACTACAAATCTGAATAATTGAAAAATGAAATTTATCTCAACCTACAGCATTAGCAAAAATATGAAATTTATCTTGTAAATTTATATTAAGATGAGCTTTAAATCTATTTCTAAAATTTTTAGCTCTTCCTATATAAAAAATCTCAGGATTTTCTTTGTAAGTAAATATATATATACCCCCTTTACTTTTAATACTTCTGAAAAAAGTCTTAAGATCCGAAGGAGACAATAAATCCTCACAAGTTTTAATTACATTGTCTTTAAAAGGCTTAATAGGAGCTTTTCTGTTTAAATATAAACCATTTATTAATTTATCAGTTGTAGAAGTATGATAATATTTTTTAAAAGAACTAGAGACGCTGTGTGTGCGACCTACGAAATTAGGACCTAATCTTCTTTGCATACTTGCCATAGTTTTTCTTTCCGCAATTGTAACATAAGCTATACCTAAAAGGGCAGGAACTAATACCAATACAACCTCAATTAATGAAATAATGATAGAATAATACATAATAAAGATATAAAAATTAAAAACATAATCAAAAAAAAAGTGCTAATAAAAAAGTAACCTCATGAAATGTTACCATTAACGATAACTCTCTATGTTAGTTATGAGTATGAGGTTTCATATGTTTATATAATAAGAGGAGGAGGAGGGGGAGCTGCGCTATATATAGCGCTATATATAGCGCTATATATGGCGCCGCGCTACGTATAGCGCCAAAAAAAGACCAATATCCTCAATTTGTACCTCTGCTGCTGCGGCTACGCCGCCAGCCTGCCTGTGCGAGCTCCTTAGCTTTAGCTTGCGCTTAGCTGCAGGAGCAGTAGCCTTTTTATTTATCCTAAAAGTTTAGATATAAAAGTACGAGATAAGAATAAACGAACAAATCTAGGTAAAATGTACTTAGATAAAATATACACAGTTATAGCAAGTATAATAAAAGTAAATGTTATTTCATTAACAAAATAAAATGGGACTAATTGAGGCATATAAATTATGAAAAAATAGAAATAATACTGATATAAAAGTATCAAGTTCTAAGTTTAAATAATAAGAGCTTTAGCTTGCGCAGCCTTATATATTAATTTAAACTTATGCCAGAGCATAGGAAGATGTAAATATTGAGCTTGCACCTCAAGCAGGCACAAGCATGATATGGTGTGTGCGAGGAGGAGGAGGAGGGGGGAGGAGATTGCGCTATATATAGCACAATATATAGCAGACGAAGTATGTATGGACGGCTTTCGATATCTTTTAGATACCTCCAGCCAGCTTTTTGTGACGAGTTAGTTCGCAGTGTACGGCGTGATTATACGTCCTGACCTGTACCTTACTCTTTTCATTTTTTATATTATGCTCTAAATTATCCCATAGGGTATCCCAAACCAACCTATATAACCATGTGGCGCGGCGCAAGCTCGCTCCGTATTAACATACCACTTTCTTCCCAGCACATCGCAACTATACATAACCTAACCAGATAACTTCATAAGTATCCGAAGATATCTTTTTATCATAGTGGTTAGTGATATAGTGGGAGATATTGGGTCGAGCTTGCGCCTGAAGTGATTCGTATAATTACTTTCGAGCTCTACTTCATATCCCGGAGGGTTTAGAAGCCTGCCTAGGTCAAAGGTATCCTTTATAACAATATTTTTTGTACTATGGAGTATGTGTGTCATACACTTTTTAAAGACTCTATTAGGCGCGAGCTCTTAAAAATTGAGGATTTACCCCTCGGCTTCGCAGGAAAATTGGAAAATTACCGGAATTTATTTATTTATTTTTTCTAACTTAGAGTTTATTGTTTGATCGGTTACCCTCTCAAATTCACAGCTCGACACCAGGCTTAGGATTCCGGTTTTCTCCGAGGTACTCTTTTTACTTATTTTCATCCATCAATTAGTACACGAGGAGGATAAATAAAATTTTATCTAATTTTTTTGTATAACATAACAATTTCAAGCTAAGCTTGAAGAGTTTTTTACTCTTCTATCAAGCTTAGCGCGAACATCAAACTGCTTTTTAACCACATTTCCAAGACTTCACTAATTAAAATTAGTTTTTTCTAATTTGAGATAGTAGCTGTATAGCTTAAAATCTTTAATGAATTCCCTCCTATGAATTTGCACTCATAAGGGGCTTAATGTCAGAACTGTATGGACGGCTTTCGATATCTTTTAGATACCTCGTAAAAAAAATAAAAAAAAAAAATAAAAACGAAAACAGTTGCTTTTGTTATTTATTACAGCAACAAAGTACTCTAAACACCAAACAATAAACTTGTTACATTATAATGTAAGCCATCTAAAATAAAGGATGGGTATATTCCAAACATAATAGTAAATATTATTAAAGTAAATAATAAAAAGAATTCTCTTTTAGTTACATCACCAATATTTTCTTCAAAGAATTTACTAAATGAACCACCGAAAGCTATACGGTTATACATATATATAGTGTAAGCGGCCGAGAATATCATAGAAGAACTAGAAAATAGACCTAATAAAGGTAATCTTTCAAAAGTTCCATATAAAGACATAAATTCCCCTACAAAATTTAAAGTTAAAGGTGCACCACAATTACCTAAACATAAAATGAAAAAAAGTATGGAGAACAAAGGCATTACTTGAGCAGTTCCTCTATAGTAAGATATTATTCTGGTACCAGATCTATCATACAATACACCTCCTGCACATATAAATAGTCCACTTGACACAAATCCATGTCCTAAACCTAAAAGTATACCACCTTCAATCCCTTGAATAATATTACTGAATACACCTATTAAATAAACTGCAGCATGAGATACTGAGCTATAAGCAATTAGTTCTTTTATATCTATAGTTCGTAATGTACTAAAACTGGCATAAATTATTGTAATAATACCTATACTAAAAATTATAGAAGTATAATTTAAAGATATTTTAGGTAATAAAGGTAGGATTAGTCTAAATATACCATATAAACTTAATTTTAATACAATACCTGCAAGTACTATACTTCCACCTAAGGGCGATTCTACATGAGCTTTTAATAATCAACTATTTAAGAAAACTGTAGGAGTTTTTACAGCAAAAGCTATAAATACTCCTAAAAATAAAAATATTTGAGTTGTATATTCAAAATTACTTTTTGATAAAACATCCAAATATGTTGTACCAATTAAAGAAGACATAGTTAAAATAGATAATAATAAAAATAATGATCCTAACACGTTGTTGACATGATAAATGTCTTTTCTTTAATTTAGAGTTACTTTAATTCATACCGGCTAACCGGCAGCCTTATTACCTTATATAACTACTAGCTATTACTAGCTAATTTTCTAAATAAATTCATGTTTAATTTTATAGATTGGATTTCCATTAAATCTTGTTCAGTTAAATGAGCTTTATCCTTCATTAAAAAGACTATTTGTTAAAAGTCTGAATAATCTAGGGCTTTTACACCTTTAATAGGGTGATTATAAAAAAGTGGGATTAATTTATCAAAAATATCTTGGTATTTAGTTACAACATAATATACAGCAGATTGCTTTAAGGCTAACTCTATTCTACCGCATCCAAGGGCAGATATTAACATTCTCATTAACTCCTCATCTCTACTGTGCTGAACAATTTGAAAATTTAATACCACAGATTTACCTGATACAGTATGAGAAGAATTACGCATAGAGACAAAAAAAACATCCATCCCCACTAGTTAAACCTGCTATATAATTAAAGTTTTTAATTTTCATGTCTTGTGCCTTCTCCCCTTTTTCAGGGAGATGGTCTAGATATTGGTATAATATCAGGAAAAACTAATTGCAATTCATCAGATAAACCTAAATTAATAGAAGCTTTTAAAGAAAGAATATTTTTAAGTCCTTATTTAGTTAAATGTTCTTTATTTTTAATTAACACAATTGCTTGTTTAAAAAGTATATAATCAGATCTTTTTTGACTAAACAAAGGATATGCATCAAAATGAGATAAAATGACATTTAAATCTTTTATTGATCTAACCATATATTGTAATGTTGTTTCCCCATGTTTTGTAATTATACCTATACCAAAATAATCTCTAATTTGACATAGTAAAGTATAATCTTTACGTGTACGCCGTAAACTAATTTTAAATATAGCTGTTACTTGATAACCCGATCTATATAGTTCACTTTTTGTTAACCCTATCATAAAACACCCTTCAGCATCTACAAATCCTGTTATAAATCAAGGATCTAAAGTAGACAAGGGGTGTGTGTACGTAGCAGCCTGTGTAGTTATATTATAATACCCTTGCACCTTCATTAGTTTAGAAGATGCCGGACCGCAAGGACAATGATGAATTTTTCTCCCTAAAACTGGTTTCCCAGCGACTAGAGTACACCTTACGAATTCTAAATTTCTAGAACTCGAAGAACCGTCTACTCGTTGCTCTTTTACACCTTCTTGCTTAGATTCAGTACGTAAGCAGGGATGACTTAGAACCGCGATTACCCATATATCTACTAGTGATTTTACCATACCCTGAGTCATTAATCAGGCCAGTTCAACACTTTCGTGTTGAACCTTGGTTACTAGAGCTTTAGGGCTTCCCCGGTATTTGGCTCTTTTACACTTTAGGTTAAATGTATATAAAAAAATATAAAAACTAGCTCTTACTTTATTACTTGATCCAAATAAACCTATTAATATAAATAAAGGCGGTAATATACTTTCAAAAAATATATAAAATAATAATACATCTAATACTAAAAATACGGCCAATAAAAGAGTTTCCAGCAATAATATTATTATTAAATATGCCTTAATATTATGTGTTATTGAATTTCAATTTGATATTAATGCTATAGGCATTATTATAGTTGTTAATAATACAAAATATATTGAAAGACCATCCACCCCTAAATATATATTATAAACACTTAATTCCAAAGCATCTTGTACAAATTGAAATTGATTAGTACTAAAATCAAACAAGATATAAATTATTAATGATACAATTAAATTCATAATTGTAGTTATAAAAGCAATTTTTTTATAAAAATTTAATTCATTATTTATTACGAGGACTTTTAATAATTCTCCTCCACTATTCTTACCAGCTCCGGCTTCACTAAAACTCCCACTATTACTGTTATTACTAGTAATATTAAAATTATAACTATCAAAACTTAAAATAAAAAAAATACCTATCATAGGTATAATTAATAGAGCATATAACAATCCTGACATTTGAATAAAAATCAAATTAAAATATACTACCCTACTATAAAAAAAAATTACCTTCAAGGTTAGCCCCTTGAACTTTATAAAAATAAAAAATCCTAATTAATTTTTTAATTAAGTAAGATATTATTGTAAGAATAAATTAATCTTTATCTGTAAAGGGGCTTTAACTTTAAGGATTAACCTGTTTAAAAGTAGTAAACTAATTTTAAGGCTTCTCCCCTTTTCTTATAAAATATGTTTAAAAGGATTAAATAAACAATACGTATGGCTACCATACGCATTATATATTTAGTTTTAGTGTTTTGCGTTTTGTGTTTCGCGCTTCGCATTAATTATGAGCCTGCGCCTACGAAGTATGCATATATACTTCGTCGTCGCGCTCCAACAAAATATAAAATCTTAATATAAAGACGAGCTTTATATATAGCGCCGTATCCCGCTCACGCGAGCCGCTATTCTTCAAAAAAAAAAAAGTATTCGTAATTCGTACGACCTTGTTGTATGACTTCTTGCGGCGACTTTGTCACCGCCAATACGATGACTTCGTCGTCGTAATATAAATACAAAACAGACATTTTAGTTTAACAACCTGTCCCTCCTATTGTTCTTTTAATCAAATAAGGAATTTTTCTAAAGATACCGATTCTATTACTATAGGCATAGAGCTGTGTAATATTCCACATATTTCTGAACATTGACCGTAGAATACTCCTTCTCTATTAATAAAAACAGATACTTGATTTAATCTTCCAGGGTATGCATCACATTTTATACCTAAAGCAGGAGCAGCAAAAGAATGTATAACATCACCTGCTGTTATAATAAATCTAACATGTGTTAATTCAGGAAGAACAACTCTATTATCCACTTCTAACATTCTTAATCCTCCTTCATCTAAATCAGATTCTGGTACTATATATGAATCAAATTCTATGAATTGATCATTAGAATCTAAAAAATCAGGATATTGGTAACTTCAATATCATTGGTGACCCTCTGCTAAAACTGACATTGAAGGATCACTAACTTCCAATTATGTTATGTTTCACTTATTAATATGTTTGCTGTTATTTGTATTAATTTATTAAATATACCTACACCCCAACCACAAAATTATACCTACGCAGCGCGACGAAGTACTAAATTCCTTATTTATCGCTTTTTTTCACATAAACTTGTTTATTATTTAAAGAAAAAGATATATTATGTTTAATTCTCTTGGATACAGTGCTAGGGTCAACTTTAAGGTATGCACTACAGTCTGCTAAAGAATCTCAAATGAAATAATAATATTACCTATATCATCCAATATTTCCACACTACTATTTTTACGAGAAGATTTATAATATTTATTTAATGAAATTATAAACTTTTTACCATTCTTTACCTCAAAATTAGAAGGTCCATTAAGTATATCTTTAATATCAGCTAATAAAAGTGATCGATCTACATTAGACTTCAATACTTTAGTATTCGTAGAAAGTCTATTGTTATTCATTTGATTTAAAATACGATCTATTAAATTAACACCTTGCTCCGTAAAATGATGACCTTTCTCTTTTAACATTAATATAATTTTTCAATCTTGAAAATCTAATTGTTTTTTACTATGTCAAGTTAGATTTTCTAAAAAGGGTATTAAAATATTTGTAATATAAGGTATACGTGTAGTCTCAATTCTAACAGTAGACTGGTGATTAATATTACTATACTTAATTATAGATATACCTAAAGCATTGGCATAGTTACCTCCAGCATTTGGGAGATTCTCAAGATAACTTTTAATTTTTTTCATTAATTCCAGATTAGAATATGCTTGTGTTAAACTAAAATCTAATCTATAGCTATTACCTTTATTAATACTAAAACAACCTTCTCCTTCAATAAAACCTAAAAGTCAGTAAGGTGTTATATTAATTTCTTTAAGGGAAGTATAATCAGATCTTAATTTATTCATACCATTTTTTATTTCCAAAATTTCTTTTAAAAGATTAGAATCCGCAGCGTAGGTGGAATTAGTATACAACTCAAAAGCTTTAGCAAAGTCTTTATAATTAAGTCACTTAGAACCTTGAAGGGGATATTGAGAAAAAATAACAATTAATTTTTTTACATCTTTAAGTCTTGTTACGGTAAAAGATGAATAATTATTATAAGACCTAACTTCACCAAATCCTAAATTTTTTTGAATAAAATATAGTACATGCATATCATCTTTGTGTAAATTAATTTGAAATCTAAAAGCACAACTGCTACTGATAGCTATGTAAAAATAACCTTCAGCATCAGTAAAGCCCGCAAATCATGCATAAAAATTTTTAATTTCATCTTCCGACGTAGTCGCATACGGATGTAGTGAAGATAAACCCATAACTGCTAGTTCTTTATCTGTAAACAATGTACTATACATTCTATAAGTAGATTTAAAAAAAATATTTTTTTTAGAGTATAATTTATTAAGGCGCGATCTCGAAATCTTTAAATTATAATTTTTCGATGTAGCTTGCCTGTCTTGATAAAAATTATCTAGGGCAAGCATAAATATAAATTTTTTTAGTTGTAATATCAACAACTCAAATAAGCAAGCTAATATAATCAATATATGTTTATCCTTCAGCTTATATTCAAAATAGGCTGACCTAGTAAAACTCTCATTAACTTTCAAAACTGTTAAAGATAATCTTTATCTTTTACTCCATATTTTTCAATATGGTTCAGACTATGTCATCATCAATTAAAAAAGGTTTTTACTTTATATTTAAAAATTGACGGAGGAAACTATAGCTAATTTATATAATGTATTAATTCCCTTATATAAATCTAAAGCATATGAAGACTATTCTGTAGATAGATTTCATCTTCTAGTCGTTGAACATTCTTGTTTATTTTAATCAGTATAAACTGAAAATCTACTTAACAAGCTTCGCTTCAAGTAACCTTGCATTTGGCAAGCTCTTCTTGAAATTCATCCTCTTTAATCATACAAGGATTAGATTGTACGATGGACTTAAGTAAGACTTTTATCCATTAAATATAATAATTTAAAAGAAGGAAAAGCAATTAATATTAATATTACTGCTGGAGTAATAGTTCATATTAATTCGATTAATGTCTACAACATAAGTACTTTCATACTTAACTGGACTATATCTTATCTTATATGTCGACGTCGTCGACCTTTGATTTCCACGTGTAGTCTCTGAGGATCCAAAGTATTTAGTACCGAGGGCGGCGCAGCCTCCCCCCCCACCCTCAGTGTCCTGCCACCACAGGTGGCGCAGAATACCAAGGTCTTGGTTTCCTGCTGATAATCCATTGTACATCCTTTAGGGTTATCACTGATAAAGTATATATCTATTATCTTTATAGTACCTGAAGGCTTTAGGAGTTTCCAGCATATAGTGGAATTTTATTCATAGTTTTTTTAAATTTATTTGGTATTTATTCCTGCGTGTACTTCGTTAGCTAGTAAACTTATATCTATCTTTAAATATTTTACCAGAATTTATATAGAGTCTTATAGTATTACTACTAATTCCTAAAAATTTGGCAGCTCTTCTTATTGAAACAAAACTACCTATTAATTGAAACCCTTTTGAATCAGATTTTTCATATATGTTAACAAGATAACCTCTGCTAGCACTCATCTTTAATAGAGTTTCTTCAGAATGTTTTCTACCTAAAGCTTTTTGTCCCATTAACTCTTTAGTTTTTTCAGAATGGGTTTTACCAAATAATGAATTATTTGCCCCTAACTTATTTAGAGCCATGAGTGCTTTAGTTTCTTCAGAATGAGTGCGACCATATAAAGCAGATTTTTCTCCTACATATATTCCTTTTAAAGATTTACTAATTTTAGCTTTAGTTTCTTCTGTTAGTTTATGTCCTAAAGAACTACCTGCTATTTTTAAAATATTGTATTTAGGATTTAACTTATCAAGATAGTATTGTTCTCTTTCTGTTAAATCAGCTATATCACAATATTCTAATACTTCAAGCTGGAAGTTGGAATACCCGTATTTAATCAAAGCTCTACTTATTATAAGAGTTTCTCTATTTTTCAAATAACTCATATTAAAGTATCTTATAAATCTTTTAGATAAATCAACTGATTGTCCAATATATATATCATTAGTTAATTTATTGGTCCATTTATAGATACCAGATTTATTTTTGTTATCTTTTATAATTAATTTTCTCATTGAATAAGGATCTTGATACAATTTTATACTATTATGGTCCTTTTGGGACAGGCCTAGCGACTTGGTCTTAGGACCTGAAGAAGATGTTGTACTATAAGAACGTATATATTTATTGTTATTATTTACCAAGCGCAAGTTACCTTTAAACTTAAAACACTTTTGAATAGGCACATCTCTACCGTGATTTAAATATTTATGTGAGATTGGTGATTTTGTACTAACATAGTTTATAACTATAGATAATAAAATTCATCCTACAGCAAATAATATAACTACTAAATAATACATTATATTATCGTGTAATTCATTTAACCCTTCCATCTGAGGAGTAGCACTATCTTGAAAATATATACCTCAAGGACTGGGAGCATCAAAATTCATAACTAATTTATTAATTAAAAAAAACATAAAAAAATAATAAAATACAATTTATTCTATATTGAAATATTATTATATAATATTATATTATATCATTATACATGTTATATAGAATCTAAAAAAAAAATAACAGCAAGCATACAGACATGCGCCGTCGTACATGCGTAGCCTGGTCGCGCCTTCTTCTGCAGCTGATGCGGCGTAGCCACCTGCCAGCCAGCCCGGGCGCAAGCAGCAAATCTACATAAGATTTGGATTCTAAACAGACATCTTAGTATAAATATAACAGCCTGCACTTTAGTGGTAATAGGCGTACTGACTTTATATTGAGAGTTCGTGTATAAATTAAATCCTTATCCTCTACATTTTTTTTATAATAATAATCACTTTGTTATATAATCATAAAATGATTATATAGCAATAAGATTTACCCTTTATTATTATATATTATATACAGCTTGCCGGGCTTATGGACTGCTGGCTAAGCCAGGCAAGTCCTGGTGTACAAAGTATGCTTGCTTGATTCACTTACTAAAAAATCATTACTTAAATAGCTATGGTTCGTAGTACGACGGCGCCGTACGTATGTACATACGCATTAAATTTAATTATCCTTACCTTTACCTTTACTATTTTCTTCTTCTAAAAATTTAACCTGCTCAATATTTTCTAAAGCTGATTTACATATATTTTCTTTTTCAATCAGTTTACTAATTTGTTCTTTATATGCAGGTACTTCTTTATGATTTTCATAAGATTTTATTGAAAACTCTATTACATTTAGAGCTTCAACTAGCTCTTCCTTAGTGGCTTTATTAACACGTTCCTTAAACGTAGGACTGTAAATAAATTTACTTACTTCTGACTCATCATGGTCAGAATCTGATTTATAGTCAGCTTCTGATTCAGATTCTCATTCAAAATCTGACTCAGTTATAACTCCTTTATGCGGGGCGCTACCTCCAAGCTTTTTAGGTTGCCAAGCAGAAGAAGCTTCACCCCCCCCCGTTCAGGATTTTTAGGCTGCTGTGCATCAGAAGAAGGTATTGAGCTTGTAAATTGTTGAATAAAATATATATGAGTTCATGTATCTGTGCGTCAACAAAAATATATAGCTTTGGATATTATAATTAAAGGTAGAATTAGTAACATAAATATTAACCTTTTAACAAAAATTCTAAAAAATTTAGGAAGGTAAATTTTAGGAATAATACTAGACTGTAAAGATGAACTACTAACAAATAGGTAAGGTCTAGCTGGACTCTTATCGTATAATATTATTTCGAGCTCGCGCCCTCTAATACTTTTAGAGCTTGTGTCACTTACTCTAAAAATAGAGTTTAGGCCTAAAAAAATACATAAAAATAAAAAATAAAAATAAGAACATTATATCGTTGTTAGTATAGTGAGTCCAGCTATAAGAAATGGTAAAAAATTAAAAGATAAATAATTATAAAGTAAATATAAAATAAAAGCTACTAAGATATATAATGCATAAGTCGTTACATGACTTGTACTTAGAGATGATATATTTTTACTAAAATTAACTAACCCTTTTTCTAAGCCAAAAGGCCCAAATAGTTCTATACTACCTTTATCTAATATCTTAGTCATTTGTCCCCCTAAATCTAAAATTAAATTTGTAATATATTTATTATAAAATAATTCAATTAAAAATCTTTGATTAAAGAAACCAAAAATATTATATCCTAATCTAGATAATTTAAAATAAATAACTAACTCAGATAAAAATTCTGATATAGTTAAGGCTATAATACTAAAAGATATAGTAAATATAAACGGTAATAATTTAAATAAAACAGGTACAGCAAATTCAGTATCAATCATTATCTCGTGAGTAGGATGGATAAATAAGCTATTATCCCCAAAGAAATTAGATCCTAAACCTATAAATATATCTTTAGTAATGAAACCAAAAAATATCGAAAATATGGCTAATATAATTAAAGGTAAAGTTAAAAACAAGTCACCTTCAAGGGCAGGTTTATAATTATAATAAGCTCTAGTTCCGTTAGGATTAGATAAAAAAGTTAAGTATAAAACTTTAACAGAATATAGCGTTGTAAATATTGCACCTATAGTAGCTATTATATATACAGCTACACCTGAAAAACTAAATTGTCCATAAGCAGATTCTAAAATAAAATCTTTACTATAAAAACCTGTCATGAAAGGGAAAGCAACTAAACTTAAACTCGCTATTAACATAACAGAGTATGTTAAAGGTAGAAAATTTATTAATCCACCATACTTTCTAAAATCTTGGTTATCAGCTACAGCGTGTATAACACTACCTGCTCCTAAAAACAATAGCGCTTTATAAAATGCATGATTTATTAAGTGGAATAAAGCTACATTGTAAGATGATAAACCTATAGCTATAACCATCATTCCCAATTGACTCATTGTGGAATAAGCTATAACTTTTTTTATATCTTGTTGGAACAGACCTATAAGAGAACTAAATACAGTAGTTATCGCACCTAATCATAAACATAATAATAAAACTGTACTATTATATTCAATTAATGGTGAACTACGCATTAGTAAATATACACCTGCAGTTACCATAGTAGCTGCATGTATTAATGCTGATACAGGAGTAGGACCTTCCATCGCCATAGGTAATCATACATGTAAACCTACTTGAGAATGAACTAGATACGTATACCTCTTATCAGTATATATACCTTTTCCCGAACCGTACGTGATAGTTTCCCATCATACGGCTCTCCAATTTTAATATACTAAGCGTTTGCATTATATATATAGTGGTATTACTGTCTGGTTATAATAATATTAGTGCTGACATACATACATACTGACAAAGTATGTCGAGGAGGAGCTGCGCTATATATAGCGCTATATATAAAGCATACTTCGTATACGTAGCCTCCTCGAAAGCACTATTTTAACCTTTAATCCATTAATTTTATTAAATTTTAGTGCGGCGGCTTTCTGGCTTCGCGGCTTTGCTCCTTAGCGGCTTCGCGGCTCCGCCTCTAGAGGTTTTTGTTCCAGCATATAGGATTTGAATTATACCTTTAGTTGATATCTTAAAGTCTCAAATATTTATTCCATAAGCCATCGCATCCACAAAACCGATTTTATTATCTCCTTTTAAATCTTTTCCAAATTTAAAATAAGTTTTACATATAGTTCCTAATTTAAATTTGGATGCCAATAATTTCACACAAGAAGTTTTTAATATAAAGTGAAGTCATGAAGAAATTTTGGAAATATTTTCAGCAAAACTATAATAATTAATATACCTATATACAGAATTATATAATGTTATTATTGTGTCCTTATTATAATGTTGTCATAGTAATTTAGGAGATGGTTTCCCATTAGTTATAAAACCGGCTTCATTTAGTTTTTGTAGTATTATTTGTTTAGGTGCTTCAAGTCTAATTTCTCTACCATTTCTTAGCATGAACCCAGATGAACTGGAAGTCAAAGATTGATGTTTTCTGTGTCAGCTACTGAATATTACCGTATCCAAGAATAAGACCTTTTTAGCATTAGTTATACTAGATAGGGTTTTAGGCACAAGCTCAAAACTCGAGCTTGCGCGAGAGCTTGCGCCCCCAATATTTAATTTATCTTTAAAAAATATTTCTATTTTTTCTAACAGAATGTTACAATCCTCTTTGGATCCTCTAACACCTATAACCCAAACATTAGCATATCTTACATATACTAATTTCTTGAAACTAGGATCTAGTGTTTTATAATAAGGAGTCTTCAAGTGTAACTTATGGATACGGATCCTAGTTTGTACATCAAGAGTTTTATTCTTCATATTACAAAGTTTGTTATAATAAGGATTTACTTTAGGTTTAATTCCTTTATCGTACTCTAATTTTAACTTACTAATAAATCTATCTAATTCATTTAGATAAATGTTACTTAAAATAGGGCTAAGTATATCACCTTGAGTAGTACCTGTATTTGAATCTTTGAATATTTTAAATTCAAAATATCCAGCTTTTAAAGCTTTTCATATTAAATCTGTAAACCTACGGTCTTTAATTTTATTTTCAATTATATTCATTAAGACTCTTTCTATTTGAGAACTTACGAGCGCGGCTGCTGCTGCGGCTTTGCCGCCACCGTCGCCGCCACGTCTCGAAGTAACAAAAGAGGAGCTTGCATGCATAACTTCGTCAGCACAAGTAACTAAGTATTTAGAAATATCTCCTTCAAAATATCAGGTTGATACTCCAAAATTTATAGCTTGCGCCTTAATTTCTTTCAAAGCCGAATGACACCCCCTTCCTGGCCTAAACCCATGGTTGTGTTCAGAGAAAGTTGGTTCGAATATAACTTCTAAAATCATTCTCATTACCTCTTGTACCAGTTTATTTCTAAAAGTAGTAAGAGGTCTACTTACTAGGGTTTTTACCTTTTTTCCTTCAAATCTAAACCTACTATCTTTCAACTCAGCAATAATTCCTTCAATTACTTCAGATAACATCTCTGCGGATCCTACTAAAGGGTAGTGGTTATGGTCAAGGGGTTTAATATTAATACCCGCCTGATTTATATTCCCTCCAGAGCTTGCGCCGAATTTGCGCCCAGAACTAGCGCCTAGCTTTTTATATGCCAATTCATACAGTGCTGAATCATACATTAATCGGTATAATTTGTCCATTTGGATTTGACCATTAAAATTCTTTTTACAATGCTTAGCTAGCTTTAGAAGCTTATCATTAGTGTTAGATTTTATCTGTACTGGACTCCCAGCACTAGTGGATAGCAATCTAAAATTAAAATCTAGAGTTCTTCCCCTTATCCCCTTTTTTAAAGGACAATATATATTGTTATAATATACAAAGGGTAATACTACTCCTCTGTTACCATAACTATTTCTAGTCTTAGGTAATCCTGATCTTCATATATTTTGAATTTTGTTTTCCTTAGATTGTTCACTCTCTACCTTGAAATTGTTTATGCAATTCGTTTGCGGACAGGCCATAACCCTATCCAAAAGTTCAAGAAAAAGGTTTGCCGCATTCAGCCTATCTCAGGCTCGCTGAAGTCCATGGCTTGAGACAACTGGTAGATGAACTTCAAACAGTATAGTCTTAATCATAGAAAACTTGACTAGAAGAGCTAATCGATCCCCATGATTGGATCTAATCTCTTCATTATGCGAAAATGCTATGTTCAACTTTGGGATTTCCCCGCCACCTAATTTCGTAGTCAGAAACATATTTGACCAATGTTTAGAGATTATATCTCCATTTCAAAATAAAGCTCATCAGCGCACACTTTTAGCCATAGCACCAATTAATAAACATATACCTATAATAAGAACTACTTTACTGTTAATATAAGGGGCTAATGAAAATACTGTACTATAATCTAAATTCGAATAACTTATAACTTTTCAGCTATAACTGGACTATATTTTCACCCTTGTTCAACATATGTTTTAGGCAGACGAAGTATGCACAACATTATGGATAAAGGGCGTATAACGTGTAGTCTCTGAGGATCCTTAAATAAATTAGAATTATTCTTAGTTTCCTGCGGATTGTCCATTTTCATCCTACTGTTCCTGCTATACTTCATGCTTCTGACAGCTATACTTCTGACGGCTACGCCGCAAATAAGTATGCGTACGAAGTCTGCAAGCATATAAGTAAGCCCTACGAGGAGGAGGAGCTTGCGCCTCGCTATATATAGCGCTATATATAGCGCCGTACATAGCAGCAAAAGTCACCATACGACGGCGCAAGCTCGTAGGATTCTATTCTTTTTAATTTTTAAGTTTTGTGTACGCAGTTATATATAAAAAGTTTCCACAATAATCTATAAAAAGACTTTAGGGTTTTCCCGCACATAGTTATATAATAAGAGAGATATTCCTACCTCTCACGGCAATTTATTTAAATTGTAAAGAATTCAAATGTGAAAAATCAAATACTTTTCTCTTAGTATTAAACCCATTTTTAATAGCTTTTATTATCTCTAAGTTCTCCTTACTTAAAGATCCTTTATGAAGAACTTGAACAAGACATCAATCTTTATAAGCTAGATGTTTAGATGAATACAAAGGATAATTATCAAAATAATTACGAAGTATTTCATGACTTCTTGAATTATGAGCCACTGCTGCAAAAGCGTAAAATACTTTATCCTCTGTCTTTCTAGTTCTAGTATATAAATTTACGGTAAAAAATGCGGCAATTTCACTCATAATAAAAAAAAAACTAGTGCTACGCCCATCTTGTTCTAAAGTAACCTCTCTGGAATAATTTTGTTTTACTTCTATTCGGAAAGAAGTTTTAACACTTGTTCTTAAAAATACTCCATTTTTCTTACGATCGTATACAGTTATACCAAAACACCCATCGGCGTCTGTAAATCCGGATAATCAACTATTACTCTCTAAAGGAGAAGAATCTATACCTAATAACGGTATAGAGCTATTATCTTTTTCATTTATTCAACGAATAGCTCTATGTAGTGCTTCTATTTTAGGTGTACGCATATGACCATTAATTAAATTAATTATTTTTAATACTTCTTCTTTAGCCAAAATTTGTAATAATACATGTCCTGTACTAGCTCTATCAATTACTTTACCAACAGCTAATACTGTTGATAATTTTTCAGCTAAAGGTTTATCGTTAATATTAAAAGCAATAATAATCTTTGGTCTGTACTCTTTTTTTTGTGTATTTTTATCATGTACAGCTATATGTCCATCACCTTCTATTAATCCTGCTAAATAAGGAGCAAAAGGTGAATTAGAATACTTCCTAATTTGAATATCAGATATATGTGCGCAAGCTATAAAATGAGAAGTACAAGCTTTAGCTTGTACAGCACTACCTAAAATATTTGTTGTTTTATGAAAGCATCTTTGAGCATTGCTCAAAGTGTATTTGGTTAATGAGCTAGTTTTTTTATTTTTGATCTTGTGCGTGGGGCGCAAGCTCATGAAAACTTTACAATTATTTCGTTTACCTAAAGATCATAATATAGCAAACATACCAATTGTTAAAAAACAATCCCCTACTCTATTAGCTAAGAAGGCAGATATAGAACTTTGATTAGCTGCTATTCTAGTAAATCAAAAACTAACTAATAGATATGAACAAACTCCTACACCTTCTCATCCTACAAACATTAATAAATAATTATTAGCTGTTACAAGTATTATCATCATAAATGTAAATAAGCTTAAATAACTAAAAAACCTTTGATTATGCTTTTGTTAAATTTATCATACAATTTGTCTCATTTTATACTAGTTTACTTTTTGAATGGCGCCGGTTACATCGAGGGTCTTAAAGCAAATTCTTCATATAGACGAAGTGACGTAATCTTGAAATTAATTAATCTTACCTTCTTACTCTGTCTCAATACTCCTACCTCTATTCATACCCAATTTAATTTCTTGTATAAAGTTCATACCTTTAATAGTTAAGTGTGAACGATTAACCATTAATTCATGTATTTTACACCAGTCTTCAAAATCCTTAGATTTTACACCAACTAAAGGATTTTCTTTAAATATAGGAATTATTCTATTAGTGATTAAGGAGAAATCAACTATACTTAAATGAACACCAGATCTAGTATATTTATATACTTTTCCTCCTCCTAAATATTGAACTAATTTTTCCATTAATATGATATCCCTAACATGCTGGGTTATCCTAAATCTTAACTGAACTCTATAACCCGTTTTACTATTTGTTTTAGGTGTACGAACATCAAAGTTCCCTTCAGCACTAACAAAACCAGAAATCCAAGAAGGACTTATATTTGCAGCTACTTCGATACAATTAAAAATAGGTCTTTCCATGACTTGATATCCAGGAAACTCTAATTTTAACTTATCGGATAAACCTAAATTCATAGATGCTTTTAGATTTACTATTTTATTTAAACCTTCAACAGTAAAATGAGCTTTATTATTAATTAAATCTATTATTTGTTTAAAGAAAAAGAAATCCACGGATTTTTGAGTTAACAATGGATAATGTTCTAAATGAACAACAAGTTTATTTAAATCTTTAATAGAACTAATTATGTAGTTAACAAACTCACCATTCCGAGCTGAATAGATACCACCGGCACCACCTAAAAAAAGCTGTAACTGTAATAATACATCATAATCTTTTTTATGTAAACCAAGTTGAAATTTTGGTTCAATACGTCAACCTAATTTACGTGTTGAATTTCTAACTAAGATTATTGAAAAAGAACCTTCTCCGTCTATTAAACCAGACCAAACTCCAGGATTCACCGAAGTCAATTTAGAAGTACCATGAATAAAAACGACGGAGCTGAGACGGAATTGCTTAGATGGGATTTTAACACGTGAACTTCAACTCATTTGACGGTTGAAGCCGTGATTTATACCACGATTCTTTTCAAAACCTGTTAGAGTACATCTTAAATTAGTTAAGTTAGACTTAGCTGATCAACTGCCGTTTACTCGTTGCTCTTTTACAACATTAACTTTTAGTTTTGTTGACTTAGATCCGCGATTGTCCATTTTGTTTTCACATATCTTAAGGCTTGTTACCATACCTGAGCAATTACCTCAGCCACTGATAATTTTTCAAATACAGCTTGGTACCTTAAGCTTTAGGAGTTCCCCGGAATTTGACAGTTTACCCCCATAGAAGCGTATTCCCTCCACGCTACCTCGAGGATCACTACTCATGTACGAAATTGAATATATGTGAACTAAAGAACTTATTATCAATACAGGAATTAACATTGAACAATCCTAGTTAACCTGACCTTGATGTCAACTCTGTCATAAGAGCAATAGACATTAAGAGTAGTTTACCTACTTAAGAGTTTATTACCTTTGCGGTAAGGCTATCCACTATGTGTAGTGTTTTTTCGATAAATATTTACTCTCTACGATATCACATTCGTTCTAGGATCCGACTGTACATTTGGACAGACATTTCAGCCTAACCCCGGTGAACCAGTCTGTAGCGACATTTATAACTGCCGACGGTCTTAAAGTATATCCTCCTTAACCGTTTTCACCACTTTTGTATAAGTATAGAATTGTTTGATTATAATCTTGCTCAATTCCTATTAATGATATACTCTGTATATTAAGATCCTTTCTAGCGAAGCACGAAGCAAAAAAAATTTTTTAGTACTTCGTCTAATTTGTAGCTTGCGCATTTATAATATTCTTGATTAAAAGTGATTTATTAATAAACATTATATACCCCCTTGCGAGCTTGCGCCGCCACAATAGCTGAAAACCATCAAGAAGAGCTTGTGCACATACATACCATTGATATGTTGACCTCGGTAGAGCTTGCGCCCCACAGCTCAAATAGTTAAGCTAGCTAATTGTGGCTATTGTAAGGGTTATTATATATATATATATAAAGTTTTTATTTAATTATAGTCCCAGACTTCGTAGGCATATACCGTAATGAAAGTAATTAAAAGACGGGGGGAGTCCCTATTTACTAACGAAGTATGGAAGCTCTGTATTCCTAAAGAGTACACGTACTCTTCTAATTTTTAAATTTTTAATTTCAATAAAAGCATCTTTAGGATTTAATATTTCAATATCTAAATATTTACTTAAAGTATCAGGATATAATCCTACAATTGAAGCAGCTTCAGTTAAAGAATTAGCTAATAGAATTTCTCCATAATTTTTTATTATTTCGTATATACAACTAACCTGTCTAGGTAATATTTTTTTTGTAATATTATCCCTGACTCTTCCATCTATAAGATATTCAATTGTAGATGTTACAGTTGTTAATATATTTAATTCCTCTTTATTTAAATATTCAATTATTCCTTTATAGGTTGATAATCTAAAATTATTCATAGTATTTGATAATTTTAAAATTAAAGATCTTATCTCTTCTTTCCTATGGGCTCCCATATACACAGCTTTACTGATAATTTTAAAATCGTTAAAATCTTTTCCTTTTTTAGTTAAAAATTCAGCGTGCGAAAAGAAAGGTATTAAATAATTATATAGAACATTTATGTTATTTATAATAAGAGATACACTACTTTTACCATTAACGCATCTAGCTTTTACTGTAGTTAGTAATATAATAGATGAATTTTTTATTTTGTATAAAGAATATTTGTCAAAACCAAGAGAATTTTCTAAGAATTCTTTTATCTTAAGTAAAACAGGCAATTGTACCCCAGTATTTTCGATAGAAAAAGTAGGTGTTAAATTATCTCTTCTTATAAAGAAAGACCCATCCCCTTCTATAAACCCTAGTAGTCAATATTTAGTAATTATAATTTTAGAACTTTCAGGTCTATCAAAATTAATACGATTAGTATTCATTTTATTTTTTAGTTCTATAATTTTATTTTTTATTGACTCACTAGTAAAACTGGTTTCACTATCTAAATTATTATTTCAACCATTAAAATGGTAGCCAAAAAAAGCTTGTTTAAAATCTAAATAATCTAAGTATTTTGAGGTATTTAGATTATATTTATCAAATATCGATATTAATAATAGTATACCTTTTTTATCAGTAACACTAAATATACATTCATTTTTATAAAGACGAACCCCTCCAACACCTAATTTAGCACTAATATATCTTAAAACCTTCTCATCGTCTATATGCAAAGCGATTTTAAACATGAATCCAACCTTAGAAAGAGTCGATCCATCCTTAGTAAGCATAGGGTTTATACTAAAACTACCTTCAGCATCGGTAAATCCTACGAATCATTCTAAAAAATTTGGGCTACGCACCCGACCATCTTCTTTCAGGGTAGAAAATTTAGCTGTTTGCTGGGTTAAATAATTCATTATTTGAGGCTTGCGCCTTAAACTATATACTCTCCCTTTAATAAATACCAGAGAATGGTTAAGGAATAAAGATGAAAGTTTTGATTTTTTATTGGGCGCTAGCTCTAAATCATTTATACAAAGCGATTTCAAAGCTAAACTAACTAATATACAATTAAATAATTTTTTTAAATATATATTCTTATACAGTTGGATTAAAACCAACACAGCTTCTGTCTGCTGTATAAACAGCAGACCCACAAAATAAACTGTTAAACTATCAAATTGGAAACCTCAAATGATATTAAACCATTCACTATCTATTCATCTAAATAAATTTATAGTAACAGGAATATTATTAAAACCTACTTCAATAAAAGCTAATATTGATAATATTGTAGTAATTACTACATTTGAACATGTAATTAGTTGTGCACCTTTAACCCCAACTTTTCTACCTAAAAAGCCAGATACTATACATCCTAATAAAGGTAATATTATTATACTTAAATACATTATTTATATTCTATTGCTATACTTCCTCTTCGTTTTTGGTTATTTCTCTTATAAATTAGATTTAATAACTAGTATAATTTAAACTATCCAATATTTTGCTACATAACAAAATTTGACAATGTATACCTTACTATTATATCAGCAGCTTGAATCCTTATTTTATTAGGGGAGCTTGCGCCCTGCACTTCATAATAGGTTTCGGTTAAATTATTATATTATTATTAAACTATTTTATATTTTCACCTTTCGGTTTTTAGTTTTTTTACTAAAAACCCTAACCATGTACCTAGGGCGAAGCGAAGGTACGGAAAAGGGAGAGAATATTAAGCAACATTTGACTATATCTTAAGCAAAAAATATAATTTTGGGCTACGCACCCCTCCCTCTAACCCTGCGAAGCGCGAAGGTAGCTGTTTTTCTTATTATTATGAACTTCGCACAAATAGACTTTAATAATCGTGTGTAAAGATAATATATTAAGAAAACAATGAGAAGAGAAAATAATATTTTTCACCAACCTACATTTAGTCGATGAACTGCCCACCTTCATAAGAATTTATTCTACCTCTTCGATCTAGGACTAGGTCCTTAGGTCCTAGGCTTTTAGTTTTTACTAAAATAGGCATGAGTAGCTTCGCGCTTCGCTCTTTGCTCTAAAAAGTAAAAACCCGTAAAGGTAGAATTAAAAACAACGTGTTATCTGCTCTTTATCAGATTACAGCGTCACTATTTATCTACGCTTGGTTAGTAAATCGTATGTTACGGTGGTTGGCTGCAGATTAACCCTACACAGTCAACTATTATAGCTTAACTGATTATCTGTTTCGGTTTTACCATACCACGAGTCATTACCTGTGCCACCTGCTATGTTACCATGCAGGTTTGGTCGAAATCAGTATTTTATCAGGTACTTCCCGCAATTTGAAGGTTTCGCCTTTATTTAAGACTAGGGATAATTTTATTAACCCTTTAGATCAAGATTTTTAATGTGAGCACTTTATATGTTGTAATACAACCTTCAATCACCTATATTATACATCTCTCCACTAAGTTATTCGATACTATGTCTTAGACATTTATCACAAGCACACACAAAGTAAAAAAAAAATAAAAGATTTCTACTTACGAAAGCTGTTCATTCTAGCTTTTATTTCACGAATTTGATTAAGCCCTTCTTCAGTTAAATGAGCATTATTTTCCATTAATTCACATACTTTGCAGAAATCCTGAAAATCTTTAATTTTGTTACCTTCTGGTAAGTATTCTTTAAAAAAGGGGACAATTATTGTAGATATATCTGAAAATTTAGTACATCTAAACTTTACCATATCGCTTGAATATCTGCTAATGATACCACAGCCGAAAAATTCAGTAAAACTTAGCATTAAAAGTTCATCGCGAATATGTTGAGCAATTTCAAATTCTAATCTTATTTGGTACCCTACTTTGTGATGCGAGGATTTAAAGATATTGACGAAGAAAGAACCTTCTCCAGATGTAAACCCTGCCATTCACATCCCATGAGGTATAGATTCCTTGTTTAGTATTCTTTTTATTATCGCTGAAGTGGAAAAAGTTTCTGCAAAAGCGGTTTTTAATTCATCAGAAAGTCCTAAATTTAATTGAGCTTTCATTCGTACTATTTCATTTAATCCTTCTAGAGTTAAATGTTTTTTAGCCTTCATTATTTCAATTATACCTTTTCATAAAAAATAATCAGCTAATTTATTAGTAATTAAAGGGTAAGAATCGAAGTGTGGGATAATTACTTTTGTAATCTGTGATAAAGAGCTTACTATGAAAGTACATTTATCACCTCTAATTTTTACCGCCCCAATACCTCCAAAGTACTTTTGGATTGCTTTTAATAGAGCTTCATCTTTTTTATGTAGGGCTATTTGAAAAAAAGCTTGTACACATCAGCCTAGTTTATTTCTAGGGTCTCGTCTAACACCTATTCAAAAACAACCCTCCCCATCTGTGAAACCTGTTATAAATCAAGGGTGTAAACTAACCCTTTTTTGGATTAAATGGGAATAGTTTCTAACGAAAGTTTTAGGTCTCACGCTTAAAAGGCGATTTTTTGCCTTTAAGTCTGAAACTTTATTAAGAGTTTTACAGTACGAAGAATTAGTTGTATTCTTACAACTAAAAGTATAGTTTGAAGCTAATCTATAGAAAGCAACTAAAATACCCAAACCTATGGCAGATTCTGCACCTGCAACAACTATTATATAAATAGCATAAGTTTGACCGATTATATCATCCATATTAAGTGAACTTACCAATATTAGGAATGTTATAGCTAATAGCATTATTTCGATTGAAATAAGCATTAATATAATATTTTTTCTGTTCAATACGAATCCTAAGATTCCTATTAAAAAAAGTATTAAGGTAATATTCATAGCGAAAATATTAAAATTTTGTAAATTATTTAAAGTAACCTTACACCGTACGGCGTAATAAATAAGCCCCTACCACGCTCACTTAAATGATGCCTACCGTTATGATGCACCTCCTAGTTATAAATATTAGAGTTCGCACCTAAAGATGAAATAAAAATTAGAGCTTGCGCCTTAGCGTTATTAATATACCCTTATTTTAGGCATACCATCAAGTATGAGCTTGCGCTGTACTTTTTTGATACTTTCTAAAAAAATTTAATACCTCAATATTCTCATATTGAGACTGACTATATCTTAAGCTAATTATTAATATCCGAGCTTTAGTTTGTGCAGCCCATATTAATAAAAAACCAACTCACATTTAGCCGATTAACTGCACACCGTTATTCCTGCGTAGCAAGAATACTTGGTGCTTGGCTGCAGATCTTCTATATATACAAATCGTTTTTACCATACAACGAATCATTACTTGTTCCATTAATTATATTACTATATTAACTTGGTAGATTTGTTTTTAAGAATTTCCCGCAATTTGAGAGTTTCGCCTTGTATAAGACTAGACGAAGGTTCACTTCGCCTTTGGTGATCAAGATGAAAACTTCCTTTTAATCAAGAAAATATTAATCATTTTTATTCATAGAATTTTTTAATTCTATTATTTTATTTAAACCTTTTTCAGTTAAATGTTCTTTATTCTTAATAGGAATAGCAGCTTCTTTAAAATTAACATAATCCTTATATTTAGAACCTTCAATTTTGTATTTTTCAAAAAAAGGAATTATATATATAATTATATCATTAATTTTTGTAACTATAAATTCACATACTTTACGGTTTTTATATTGAGCTATATAACCACAATTAAAAAATTCAACTAAACTTTTTAATAACAATATATCTCTTGAGTCTTGAGCTATAGAAAAACGTAATCATACTTTATTACCAGATATAGTTATAAAAAAATTGGATTCTCCTGCTGAGAAACCAGCTACTCAGTTAGAAGGTAAATTACTTAATATATTATCCTCAATTTCGACTCTTTTAACTGGTACTATTGAAGGAAAAGATTCCTTTAAATTTTTAGATAAACCTCAATTAAGAGATGCTCTATATTCTAAAATTTCTTTTAACCCTTCTAAAGTAGTATGTTTGTTTTCTGACATTAACGATACAATTTGTTTAAATATTATAAAATCTTTATATTTATTAGTTATTAATGTATACTTTTCAAAATGAGGTATAATTATATTATTTAAACTAGTTATATCACTAACTCTAAATTCAACCGTAGATCCACCCTTTAGGGTGGATATATATCCAACATTATAAAAATAATTTTGAATTAATAATAATAAAGCTCTATCTTTCTCATGTAACTTTATTTGAAATCTAGCTTGTACATTTCATCCTATTTTATATCTAGGATTATTTAAAATAGTTACAACAAAAGAACCTTCAGCATCAGAGAACCCACTTATAAATGAAGGATTTAAAACTATTTTCCTTTCACCCTCTGATCTAACACTGCATACAGCGCTAGTCCTAGGCGAAAGGCTAGAATAATTCCTTGATTGGATTAAATTACGACTTCGCCGTGAAATTGTAGGTAATAAATTAAAATGTGAATAAGAATAATTTGATCTTGGATTTTTATCAGGAGAGTTAATTAATCTATAGAAAGCAACTAAAATACCCAAACCTATAGCAGATTCTGCACCTGCAACAACTATTATATAAATAGCATAAGTTTGACCGATTATATCATCCATATTAAGTGAACTTACCAATATTAGGAATGTTATAGCTAATAGCATTATTTCAATTGAAATAAGCATTAATATAATATTTTTTCTATTTAATACGAATCCTAAAATTCCTATTAAAAAAAGTATTAAGGTAATATTCATAGCGAAAATATTAAAAGTTTGTAAATTATTTAAAGTAACCTTATACCGTGCGGTATAATAAATAAGCCCCTACCACGCTCATTTAAATGATACCCACCATTATGATGCATCTCCTGGTTATGAATTTATTACTTAAAAAGTTACGCGCACAGACTGCAACATATTTAAATTTATTTATCCACATACATGTTTATGCACATAAAAAATTTTTTTTACTGAGCCGGGCGCGCAAGCTCGAAGTAGTAGAGGGCTACTATTACATTTAGAGCTCGCGCCTTAAAATATATTTCTGCGTCTAAAACTAAAACTTAAAAATCCAGAATATTATATGGTAGGATAAGACATTACAGATGTGTATAAGACTCGAACTTATAAAACAACGTCCGTAGCGCCATGTTTTGCCATTAAACTAACACACCTTTTTATTTAGAGGAGGAGGAGGACCTCCTCCTCGACATACTTCGTCAGTACATATGTTTGCATGACGTACTGACGAATTATGTCTGTATGCCTGTATGATCATCATGCGACATAAATAAAAGCAAGCTTATACTACATAATGCTATATACATAGCATACTATGCTATGTGCCCCTACCTCGCACATAACTATGGTTATCATCGGCCACTAAAATATAATAACCGAGCTTGTGCTTTACAATGAAGTATGCTAGCTATGATTATCATTAACCTTAGAATATAACCTCTGTTAATAAAATAGTACGACTTCGTCGTACGGCGTATAATAGCACTGTAAAATTTATTATATAATATAATACAATACAATACAATATAATAGAAGGCGGCGCGGCGCTATATATAGCACCGCGCTGTCAGTTATTAATATAACTTATAGGGTTTAACATAAATAAAAGAGACTATTAGAAATTTATAATATCCGCTATATTTTCTAAAATATAATTGAATAAAATAAAAAGTTTGGGTCATTTATTAACTAGTTCCGAAATAAATTTAGCTGCTGTTGATCCACTTGATATATTAGGATCTCCATTACCATTACCATTACCATCACCATCACCACCTGAACTACCCTCTCCACCAAAACCACCCCCCCAAAATCCAGAACCAGACCCCTTACCCATTATCGTCGTCAGAATCTTTCTTTGACCCTTTTAGCTGGTTGTGCAGATTCTCCATCTCCAACGTTTCTTTTGTTATTTGATGCTTCAGCTTCACAATTAGGAGCTTGCGCCTCAAATTTACTGTCAGATGGTACAGGTTCACCAATAGCTTCACTCCTACTGCTAGATGGTATAGGTTCATGGGTAGATTCAGATTCAGCCCTTGTCCTAGGAACTACAGGTATATCTTTTATCCATTTGGATGTATCTTCCCTTCTATTTATTAATTCTTCCGTGATATCTCTTTTACGACCTTAATACATACCAATCAAACTATGATCATCTTTCTCTAAGTTGTCCCTATTTTGATGATCCTCTCTATCAGCTCGTATAGAAGATAAATAGCGATTAAGATTTTCGGTAGAAGCTTCCCCAACAGGACGAGTCATCTCGTCATCCCCCCCTTCAGGACCTGCTTGTACTGTTTATGATAATTGTAATGATGCTTGATCATCATTAGGATGATCAGAATTTGAATCAGCCATAGTCTCTTCGTATTCAGGGTTATTAGAATTAGAAAGATTAGGATTATTATTTGGACCTCTTGTTAATGCTAATAGACGACCAGAAGTAGAGAAATTTATCAATTAGATGACTTTGTTAATTTGACTAGGGGAGCTTGCGCCATCCCCTTTAAATTTATGTAAGATACTACTTTTTAAGGTAGTATTTACAATATGAGCTTGGGCTTTACGTTTACTAGTTAAAGTTCATTTTATTAAGACACCCTTAATAGCAAAAATAGTCTCTTTTAAACTTAAAATAAACTTCTTAATATATTCGATTGTAAAGGAAGACTTACGAAAGCATGAGGTTTTGGTGGGCTACTTAAAGCTCATTCTAAACTAGGATAACTTCTATTTAGAAGAGCTTGTAAAGTATCTGTATAGAATTGAGGGTTTAATCAAGGGAATCTACCTGCATATTCTCCTTCAACTAATTGTAAGTATACAATATACAAAAATAATCATGCAGCTACTACACTTATTATTGACCCAAAACTACTTATTAAATTTCAACCTGCAAATGCATCAGGGTAATCGCTAATTCTTCTAGGCATTCCTTGTAGACCTAAGAAATGTTGAGGGAAGAAAGTTACGTTAACCCCTATGAAAAGTATTCAGAATTGTACTTTAGATAGAGTCATATTATAATTTAAACCTAACATTTTAGGTATTCAGAAGTATCAACCGCTAAACATTGCAAACACAGCACCCATACTTAAAACGTAGTGGAAATGCATAATATAATTTTTCTATTATTTGGACTATATCTTTACCTTATGTAAATAATACTAGTATAGCAAAAGTGAATCACCTTAGTATTCTAATGGTATTTTTTTTGATTAGTTAAACCTATAGGACGCAAGCTCCTCGCTCGCGTAAGAATATAAGTATCATATTAAGGTAATATTTCGGGACTTCGTCCCGAATGTATATAGTTTTATTTAAAAAGATATTTGACGTTTAGTCTCTGAACCTACTTTAATTATAAAGCTTGGCTGCTGATTCCTATTATCAAGGTGAACTCGAACGATATAACCTTCGTTAAGTTACCTTTTAATAAAAGCTTCCAGCAATTTGTCAAAATGCAGAAGAACAAATTTAATATTTTCTATATTAAATTTAACTAATGGCCCAGTTGAGCAACTACATAGTAAGTCAAGAAGATTGCTCAAAAATTTTTTTTTACATACAACACTGCTCACGCAGTGGATCGGACTATAACTTATCTAATCGTTTAACTTAATAAACTTTTGATTGTCACGTTTAGTCTCTACGGATCCTACTCGCCAATAAATTGTGGAATTTATTTGCTTTGGTTTCCACGGTATTACCTTACATGAGGGTACATTTTTGGCTTCGCAGCGACCCTTCTATTTTCTGCATTAAGAAAACACATAAGGCTTCACCGTTAGCAAAATTAACATTAGGTTAGCTTTAGATAAAAGTCCTAAAGTAAATTTTACCGAAAAACGTATGAAATTTTTCATGGTGACATGACAACACGACACTTACTAAGAAAGCTTTTGATGGAATTTTTTTAAGGACTCTAATTTTTCACCAAATAAAGGATAGTTAGTACAATGAGAGATTATTTTTAATAGTACTTCTTTTTTATATATCTCTACTGCATAGAATTTACCGTAAGGATTTCTAACTTTATTTCTTGATTCAAAATACAGTTTAATAGCTTCAATTAAGTAAAGATCATCATTTTGCCCTATTGAAAAAGAATGGTTATTAGATTTTCTTATCGAAAAACAACCCTCAGCTTCTATAAACCCGGATAATCATCCTTTAAAATAGGAAGGTATTTTTAAATCAATATTAGATTTTATAATATTTAACTGCTGATCATATTTCAAATTTCTGTTTAATAAATAAGTTTCTACTGAAGTTTGAGTTAAACAAGTTTTTAGGAATGCAAGTTGACATATTTTCTTTGAAGTTAAAGGAGGATAAGTATCATAAATTTTTATAATTTCTTCTACTTCTTGCTTCTTATTAACTACTCAAATAACATCTCCTCCTTTACCTGTAACTCTTACTGTTCCACCTATTATTTTAGCAATTTGAACCAGCATATTATAATTAGATTGAATATTAGATAATTTAATAACTAGCCTATATTGTAAGGATTGTTTGCGTCAATGGTTAACTTGAATACTACCATCTCCATCCATCAATCCTACTCAAAACATTTTTATATATTCATTATAATCAATAACTTCATTTATAGTTGAATCACTTAAATTATCATTAAGAGCTTGCTGAGTCCCTCTTAATCCCATAACCTTCGGTTTAGGGATCAAACTATTAATACTTAAACTATCTTTATATGGTTTTAGAGTAGTAAAATAATTTAGTATAAATATACTAAATAAAACAATCAAAACCGTATCGTGGAATGCTATATCTAAAGAGGCGTTCGCTAAAACTACACCACTTACGAATAAAATTCATTAATCATTTAATCTTTCATAACTAAATATATAACCACCATATACAGCACCTAATTTGGCATATTTTTTTATAGTACTGTGACTTAAATTTAAAGCCTTTTGAGCATCTGTTACTCCATCATATTTACCTATAAACTTTCTATTGATGTCGTATACGAAAACTGCTTTTATTATGTGACTATTTTTATTTATATTTGATATTAATTCTTCAGATTCCTTAGAAATTCAATTAGATATAATAGGAGTATCCTCTATATGATGAGGTAAATTAGTAAAATACCATTCTCCTCTAAATATAGTTTGTTCTTTTATAGCATCAACTATTGTATGATGGTTAGATTTAATTAAGTTAGCTATAGTAGAAACAGAAGGGAAAATAACTAATAATGCTTTAAATGAATTATAGATATAAACAGGGTAAGCAGATTTAGCTTCTATAATTCTTACTTTACTTTCAATAGAATGACTTTTATTATAAAAAGGATTATTTTCACCTGTTAAAGCTTTTGCGATTAAACCTTTAGTTATATCACTATGAACTCTATTTTTGGCTAATTGAGATAATAGCTTTTTAGTTTCTTCAGTATGTTTATACCCTAAAGAAGAGTAACCTTGTTTTAATATATTATAATAGGGTGCTACCGTTGTTATAAAATAAGTCTCTCTAATTATTAAAGATTTTACTTCTACGTGGTGTTCTAATATTAATAAAGAAAAATTGGATTGACCATATTTAAGTAAAGCTTTTACAATTGGCATATTTACATTTTGTCTACTTTTTAAAAAAGTATTATTAAGATAATTTTTCATTCTAGAAGCTAAATTAATAGAACTTCCTACATAAGAATGACCATTTATCTTATTTATTAGACAATATACACCAGATTTATCTTTCTGTTCTTTTAAAATCTGAGCTCTATCTTCTTTAAAGTTTTCATATAATACTACAGGATTCAAATCTTTTATATTATCTTCTTTTAGATCACCAGAAGTAGAGTAATAACGAACAAAATTTTTGTGTTTATAGATAAGAGAATTATAAAATGATAAATTAATTAATGAATTTTTATTTCACGGACTATATCTTCTCGTAAAAATACTACGAGGACCACGTGTAGTCTCTGAGGTTCCTACTCAGATAGTTTTATTTATCTTTTGGTTACCTGCTGATTGTTCAAAATTATACATTTTCACTGAATTTAAATAAAATTCTAGTAGTATGATTGTCAGAAGTCCCCAGCATATAGTGGTCTTTAAAGGGAGAGCTAAGTGATTTATTAACCCTCCAATTGTAAACATAAATACAAAACCTAAAGCAAATAACATAGAAGGAGTTAATCTAATAGAACCTCCATAACATGTAGCTAATCATGAGAATATTTTAATTCCTGTAGGAACTGCAATTATTAATGTTGCAGCTGTAAAGTAAGCTCTTGTCAATAAAGAGAGCGATTTTTGGACAGTATCTTAATTTAATATATAATATTAAACTTCTTGCGTGCTTGTCTCTGAGGATCCTTTAGTTGTAATACTTTTAATTTTTAAAATACCTTTACTATCTAAATGTTTTCCTTCTGTTATCATAATATAAACTTTTCTAAATTTAATATAATCAACATATTTACCTGAAAAAACATTATATTTATCGAAGTAATTTATTAAAACCGCGGCTGTTTTATATCCCGAACTTTTATAACATCATACTCCTGTATGGTATTGAGAAATATTCCCCATATCTAAACTATTATATAATAATCTTAAAGGTAGTTCATCGTTTTGTTTTAAAGAGAACTCTAATCTTACACTATACCCTGCTTTATGTGTTTTACTCTTTACAACACTTATATAAAAACAACCATCAGCTTGAGCAAAACCAGCTAATCAAGGGTTATCTAAAGATAAATAATTTAAAGGGGGCAGAACATTAATATTAAAATCTTCATAGTAATTGTGTTTTACTAATTGATCATATTTATAGTTACTTACAAACTTACCATTAATTAAAGATAATATGATTAATAAACCTTCTTTATTTTTACAAATATATCTTACAGCTTTTTTGTCTTTGATCTTATAAACGTTACCATGGCCGATACGTTTTTTAATAAAATAAGCCAAGGATGTATCAGTTTCAGAAAATATTATGTGTAATTCTTTTTTACCGAATCAACCGTCACCTTCAATTAATCCGGCTAAAAAATAACCAAACTCTTCCTCATTAAATTTATTATGTTTAGGAGCATGTTCAGATATTTTAGGTAATTCTAAATATTTAATATAAGTATTTTTAGTAACAGCCTGAGCCTTTGTACTAAAACTAAAGTTTCCTGCTGATTGTCTTGTATAATATAAGTAAATTTTGCCTAACGCAATTAATACGAGTGGATTACTTAATCAAGAGTTCCCAGCATATAGCAAGATTTTTCCCGTGAACACAAGTTTATCCACGTCTAAACCAACTGTATACATATGCAAACTTAGATAGATTTACTCACTGCGTACTGCGTGAGCAAATTAAATTTAAACACGCGCACTTTTTTAACCTAGGTGTTTTTCTAATGTTCTGATCATTTAGATAAAATTTAATAAATATTTATTTATAATAATATCAAACCCTTTGCACCAATCTATTAACAGATCACTAAGTCCCGACTGTACATTCGCAAGCGTTTCAGCTCTACGTAGGTGAACCAGTCTGTAGCGATGATCCGAGTCACCGACGGTCTTCAACTAAGGGCATTGTTAACCGTTTTCACCATGTCCGGTTATTATTTAAAACATATTATGTAATACTTCGTGTTTCTCTGGGAAGTTGCCACTAATAATAATAACTAGGTGGGATTTTTAACCCACTGCACCAAATCAGAATATCAATGCAAAATTTGAAGATATCTAATCATTATCTTTATTTATTAATAAACTTAATTCTTTTAATTTCTTCATTCCTTCTAGGGATTTATGTTCTTTATTTAAAACACAATTGTAAAATACTTGTCATTTTTCAAATGCTAATTGTTTTTTTTGTTCTTAACATATAAACATTAAAGTATTCTATAACTAAACGCAATTTATTTAAATTAGTTATAGCAAATCTATAATTCTCATTTTTACGTGCATAAATTGAACCTGAATCTAAGAGATCTCTTAGATCATTAAATAATGATAATCCATATTGTTGATCGACAATAAATCTTAAACTAATACTTTTATTGGTTTTAGATACGTATACATTAAAACAACCTTCAGCATCTACAAACCCTGATAATCAACTATTATTAAAAGATAATTTAACAGGTTTAGTAATCACATTTAAAAGATTATTATTTTTATTTAATAATGAAGATCATCTTATTAATTGATTGATTTTGTGTTTAATATGAAGATTACCATTGAATAGATAGAATAATAAAATAATATTAGCTTGATCTCTAACAATAAATCTAGAGAATTTACCAAAATCTTTTACATAACCAAATTGTAAAATATCTCTTATTTCGTGTAAAATTTTAGACTCTTTTTCTGTTAAAACAAATACAGGTCTATTTTCATTAATACCTAAATATCCGTCTCCTTCGGAAAATCCTACAAATCAACCTAATCAATTAGGATCAAGTGTAGTATTAAATTTTTTAGAGTAAAGTTTATTAAATTTAATAAAAGATAAATCAGAGATAAAATCATCATTTTTAGCTTCAGCGGCGGTACCCATCATTCGAAGCTAAATGATAAAAGGATTTCTCCCTTCAAAACTGTTAATAAATATTTTCTGGCTGGCTGGCCGGCATATATCGGCCCACGCTCGGCATAGCATATATAGTCACCATCCTTTGTAGGAGGGCGGCCGTTCTGAGATATTTACCCATACAATTTGTATGCTCCTTTCACAAAGAGTGTCGGACTATATCTTCATCTTTTAAATTTTCCTAATGGTGTGCGTGCAAAGCCCTCCCTGTTTTATTTGTCACACTGTTATTTAAATTAATTTGTTTTTGTATAGTTATTATTTGTGATAATCCTTCATCAGTTAAATGTAATTTATTAGACATTTGATTATGTACAATAAATCATTTTTCAAAAGAAAGAACTTTTTTAGTTTGTAATGGAAATAATTTAAAGTAAGCTATTACATCATTCAATGCTTTAAAACCAGTCGCTGTATAACGATAAACACTATCTGTTCCTGATCTTAATGTTACTTTACCAAAACCTAATAATTCACATACTCTACTTAATATAATACTATCTTTTTGATCTAATATATAACGCATTTTTATAACACGACCTTGTGTATATCTTGAGTTAGCTGTAATAGATATATTAAAACAACCTTCAGCATCAGTAAATCCTGATAATCATGCATCGCGTAATGTAACTAAAACAGGAGTATTATTTAATTTTATAGTTTTAGAGCCAAAACGATTATTTAAAGCATTAACTCATAGAGCTAGTTGTTCTATTCTATGATTTTAAGCTAAATTACCATTAAATAAGTAAGCTAAAAGTAAAATATGTGAAGGGTTATCAACTATTCATCTATAAAAATCATTATTTTTACCACTCTTTCCTTGAGGGAAATGTTTAACAACACCTATATTAAATTTAAATTGTATTTTATAAAGTATATCACTTTCTTTTTGAGTAAGAACGAAACGAACTCTTTTACCTTCATCATAAGTTTGAATAGCTCCATCTCCTTCTGCAAACCCAATAAATCAAGTTAATCATTCATCAGATAGATGACTTTTATTTTTAAATAATGTATTATAATAATCATGAAAGACCGAAAATTTAAAAGATGTCTCGCGTGTAGTCTCTGAGACGCTTTGTTTGCTATCCGAACGAAGTAGCTTGCGCAGGAATTCAGGGACAAATTGTCTGCTGATTGAGTATAGCTAATTAAATTTTTACCGTTCAAGGTACTAATTAGCACTAAACTGTTCCAGCATATAGCGAAATTAATTATATTCCCTATATCACTATAGGGTGAAGCCATCATGACTCAACTTCAAACGATAAATCCTAAAATTCCAATAGACATCATGGCGTACACCATACCAATATACTTTTCAATTAAATGAAAATGGACCATCTCTTTGCCAACAAAATTTATGAAAACACTCTATAATTTTGAATATTTACTCTCCATCATCCGAAAACGAAGACGGTGCATCCTTGTCTAATAAACTATTTCATTTAACCAAATAATGTTTTCAAGCTTTACCTAAATCTGAGGCAGGCGAAGCTGAATGTGCATGTAATTGTCTAAGTTCATAGAATCTATTAGCCATAGTTAATCTTGTTAATTTTTCAGATCTACAAGGATTAACTTTAAAATAGTCATTAACTAGAGATAAAATTTCTTTTTTTTTATAACAAGTTCATTTAAATGCATCTTGTTTTACCATAGCGTAGATAGTACCTCCGTATAATTCAACCAAGGCATCTAAAATAAATCTATTTTTTTGGGAAGCAGTTATAAAAATTTGACCTGACTTTTCATTCAAATAGATACTCCCGTCAGTATCAAAAAATCCGGACAATCATCCATTATAATATGTCAATGGTTGAGTATCTTTTAACTTTATATCATATAAATTACAAATTTTACCTAACTGAAGAATTCTTATTGGATTTCGAATTAAACCATTTATACCATTTATTAAACTTAATAAACCAGCTTTATGATGTAATCTATATCTTAAGTAATTATCACCAGCATGAAGCTTAACTGCTCCTCCGTATTTTTGTTTTATTAAATATAAAATACGTTTATCCCTTAGTTGTGTAACTATTTCTAGACTTGCATAACCTTTTTTAGATACTTGAAAACAACCATCTCCATCTATAATTCCAGCCAATCACTCATTAAATCTATCTTCCTTTTCTTTAAAAGGAGAATTATTTTTATTACGAGTATTAGCTAAACTATTTTCTGAGTAGTCGCTCGCTAAAGTACTGTATTTTAAGTTTTTCATTAAAAAATATCCTTTTTCTAATCTTATAGAGTATTGCAATAATGCAAATATTAAATCTTTTATCTTTTTTGATAAAGACGTCGGCAACAAACGTATGGCCTCTGAAATTCCTACTCACATGCATAACCCAAGAAATTCTGTTATCCCGGGTTTGTAGTTTTCACTACGTGCTTTGGTTATCTGCGGGTTGTCCATTATTACCAGAATTTTTACTAGAAATGAAATCACGTAATTTAACGAGCTTCCACCTACCCTAGTATCTAGTAATAGTAAATTGATATATCAATTTATGGCGTCCCTGCATATAGTTTGTTGCATTATTCAGACGATGAAGCTGAATAAAGAGCCATATTGACCGAATACGCTTTTATTTGAGTAAGCAGATATTGTTGTACTTATTATACCAAAAGCAGGTATAATTAATATATAAACCTCGGGATGCAACATTAAAAAAAAATGTGTGGACCATATCTTTAAACACATAACTTATTCATAATTTTTTCATTTATTAATAAGGATATTTCAGCTTTTAGCCAATAAAGATTCTGAAGGAGCAATATGAGCTTTCATACCCTTGAACTCATATATTTTTGGTATTAAATGTAATCTATTATTTTTAGCAGATCTTGAAGGATACTTTTTAAAGTACTCAATTAAGTTTAGTATATCTTCTTTTTTGGTAACATATCATTTAAAAGATCCCTGCCCACCACGATCAATATAGACATAACCTCCGAACAATTCAACTAAAGGTGTTAGTAACTCAGAAGTCTTTTGACTAGCTGAAATAGATAGTTGTCAATCAGTACTCTTTATAGTAACTGTTCCATCTGCGTCAAAAAATCCTGAGAATCAACCATTGTCTAATGTTAATTTTTCAGGGTATTTTAAAGCTATGTCATAATTAACACAAATATAATTTAATTGTATTAATCTGACAGGATTTCTTATAAGACCATTTACATCGTAAATAAGATCAACTAATTTTTTTTTACTATGTAATCTATATCTCAATGCACTAACACCTGATCTTAATTTAATTGAACCCCCGTAAATATTCTTTACAGCCTGCAAAGCTCGTTCATCTCTAATATCCATTGTAATTTCTAAGCTTGCATAACCTTTTTTAGATAATTGAAAACAACCATCTCCATCTATTAATCCGGCTAACCATTCTTTAAATTTTAAATCCTTATCATTGTTACTTAAATTATGAACTGATCTTTTGTTTAACAAACGTATGGTCTCTGAAGTTCCTACTTGCGTGCTAAGCGCGTTGGTTACTTGCGAATTATCGTAAATTTTAAGGATTTTTACTATAGCGGTATACAATAAAGTACAACTTATGCTAATAGTACCTAAGAAATATAAAACGAACTCCTCGCTTATAGTTTGTTGCGATAAATTTTGATTTAAGGGCCATTCTCGACCGAAGAATCCATTTCTTCAAATTTAACTTATCATTAATATAATTAATGTTTTCTTGTTAAATCCAGGTACCAGCGATACTGCTGGGCTTGTGCATATATATTATGGAAGAAATCGACTATACATTAAGCAGCATTTCAGCTACCCATCGGTGAACTAGTCTGTAGTGGTCACTTAAATAACCAACGGTCTTTGAACGAAAAAAATTCCTTGACCGTAAACACCAATGTGGCTAGTATTAATATTAACTTTTCCTTATATCAATTTTAAACTGATATGTACAACAACGTGTACCAAATTATACACGCATTATACTTAAGAGTTGCAAGCAATAATTACTTAATACTAACTAAATCTAAGGTATATTCAGAGCTCGCGCCTAAAATATTCACTCTTTTGGATCTTGTTTAGTTTTACATCTGTCCTAAGAGCTTCATAACATATACATTAACCTTGACTTTTTTTCCTAATATTTTAATTGAATTTATTAATTAATCTAGATTTTTCTATTATTTCTACACGTTTTACAGGGTCTAAATGATGTTTATTTAATAAATCTAGATGTATTTCTTTTCAAGCAATATAAGAAGCAGATTTTTTAGTCATTAAAGGATAGTTATCAAAATAAGGAAATACATTTTTACAATTATATATTCCACCTAATCTATATTCATTTACATTATCTATTGCATGTTTTGACACTATTCCTCCTTTAAATAAAACACAAAGATGTTCTAATATTACTATGTTTTTCTCTCATTTCTGAGAAATATTAAAATTAAAACTAAACCCTTTATCTTTATTTATTGAACAAGTAAAACAACCTTCTCCATCAGTAAAACCTGTAAGTCAACTATTATTTAAACTAGGTAAAATAGAAGTATGTCTAATTTCAACCGGATTTAAAAGAATTCTTCCTTTAGTTACTCATATATTAAATCCTTGAATAAATTTTTCAAATTGTTCCTTTCTACGAGGTAAGATAAGATTACCATTAAACAAATGAATAAGTAGTTCAATTTCTTTTTTGTTTTGTGTAACATATCTGCTAGTAATTTTAGATTGTGAAATTACTTTACCAAAACCTAAAGTTTCCTTTATGAATTCTAATATATAAATATCTATAGTACTTTGTGTAATAACAAAGCAAAGATCACCTCTATTGTTAACAATAAAAGATCCTTCCCCTTCAGTAAACCCTATAAATCAAGTTAAGAATCTTTCTGAAGGTAAAGTAACGTTAGGAAAAAGTTCAACAAATTTTGAAGCAAAAGATCCAAAATTAAAATTATTTACTGGAGTACTATAATCATCCTCTAATTTAGACGAGGATGTTAATACATTTGTACTAGATTTATTAAATACTATTATTATAAATAAGATGGCTAATACTAAATCATTAATTAAAATATGTTTAAAGAAAAGATGTTGGAATAAAATAGGATCACCACCACCAGCTGTTTCAAAGAATGATGTATTAAAATTTCTATCTGTAAGTAACATAGTTATTGCCAACTATTTTTGGACACAGATAACAGTAACTCTACTGTGTACTTATTAGTTATTTTGCATATATTGAATTTTCCAGGTGAGATCAGTTAAATTCTGTTCTACCTGTATTCATACTTTCTTTTAATAATTTCATTTGTGCTAAATGCACAGGGTCTCTATGTAATTTATCTATATACATTTTTAAACATTTTTCTCAGCATTTAAAATCTAAATATTTTGAACTTATTAAAGGATAAGTTGTTAAATAATCAACCAGAATTAAATTACTTTCTTTACTTGAAGTATTAACAACAAACTGTTTAAAACCCCTTATATCTCTATTCATTAGTTTAGATTTAAAAAAATTAGATATAATTTGCATTAGTCCTTCTAAACTTTGTCCGTTTAAATAAATAGATCTTTGTGCTAAATATAGTTGGAATCCTAAATATGTTCTTAAATTATTTGAAGAAAATCCTTTTATACTAAAGGATCCATCTGCATCAATAAATCCTGCTAATCAAGGATTACTGTCGAGAGGACTAGTATCTAAAGGCAATATTTGTATATTGTCTCCTTTTTCATTTAAGAAATCTATTAATTTACATAATGTATCATATTTAGGTGTTCTAAATTTTCCATTAATACAATTAACTATAAATGTTACAGATTTTTTGTCTTGAATAGATCATTTTACGCAATTTTTTTCAGGTATTCTAAATATGTTACCTCCAAAGATTTTTTTTAAGAATTCTGCAGAGGGTGTATCCTTTAAAGCAAAAATTATTTCTATTTTTGCTCAAGTATTAATTCCTGAAGAGCTTTTTAAAGCTTTAGGTACACTTAAATGGCCATCACCCTCAATTAAACCTGCTAAATATCAATAAATCAATTTATTTTGATTTTTATTTTTATTATCTGAGTAGTGTCTTAATGAACTATTAGATTTTTTAGACCATGAATAAGAAAAATTATAAAAGCATAAAAAATTAACCAATATGCTATAAATAACTAATACATCAAAACCGTACACAGGAACCGTAATTGCCAATTAATTATCTTGATCTGCGAGACCTAGTCTCATGTTAAATAATAACTTAGAAGCTTAAAGCTCGCGCCTTAAATAAGCTTAAAGCAGATTCTCATACACTCACGTGTATGTTGGGGCCATATCTTAATTATTTAATTTGTAAAAGTTTTGTAAGTGATCCCATACGAAAACAGTTCTTTTATCATTCATATTTGATTTAATCTGTTTTACATAATCCATATTTTCTTTATGCTTGAATGGACCTTTTTTTACGGCTGCAAAGACGCCTACAACCTTAGCTCAATCATTAAAATCTAATAATTTTGTACCAAATAAAGGATATTTGGTAAGATAATCAACAACTGCTAAGTTAGCTTTTAAATTAGTTGTTCTAATTCTATATTGAGGGTTCTTGCTATCCATTCTAATAGATTTAACTACAGAATATAAACTAATAGCGATTTCTTCTAGAAAGAATAAATTATCTTTATTGCCATTTTTTTGTTTTTGGCTTAATTCAAACTTACATTCTATTTTGGGATATTTACCAGATTCAGTACTTCTAAGCGAGAAATGCCCATCTGATTCTATAAACCCAGATAATCAAGCATTAGATAAGATAGTTTCAGTATTAAACCCTTTTTTTTCTATATAAGTACCTCTATATTCATTATATCAATCAATTAATTTATGCAAAGCAAAAATTTTATTAGTTTTCATTTTACCATTAAGTAAGTTAATAAACAACATTACCCCTTCAATGCTATTAACAGTATATATATAGGCATTAAGGCCTTTTTTTCTAGAAATAGAACCATGTCCTAGTTCCTTTTGTATTAAAAGAGCCAAGGGTAAGTCTTTCAAATGGAAAACTATTTGAATAGAAGGATAGTTAAGCTTTCCTTTATTAGATCTTTCAGATTTAGGTACATGAATAGTACCATCTCCTTCTATAAGGCCTGCTATATAATAGGCAAACTGCGTAATTGAACCATTAACAATAAGAGCTTTATTTGTATAATTTCTTAAGCCGTATGTATTATAGCTGCTACGCGTACTTCGCGACCGTAAAACTTTTTTTAAACTTACACTAGAACTATTACAAAAAATAAAATCTGACGTATAGCCTCTGAAGATACCCAAAAAGTACAAACTTGATAGGTTTCCTGCTGATTGTGTGGTATATAACCACAATTCCCAGCAATTTTCCAGATTTAAACCCGGCACAATTTCTATAAACTTACCGGCTAAAACAGGTAAAGATAATAATAATAACACAGCTGTAATAATTACAGCTCATCCAAATAAAGCAAGTTTATGTAATCTAATACTAGGAGTTCTCATATTCATTATTGTTGTAATGACACTAGATATAATTTATATCTATAGTGGACTATATCTTCAGCGTATATTAAAATACGGTGTCTAACGTATAGTCTCTGAGGATCCTACTCAATAAAAGTTTAGCATGGGGAGCTTCCGCCCCCCGCAAGATCCCTTTTATTTTTGGTTTCCTGCTGATTGAGCATAGTCTATAGGATTTTCACTATTAAAAGTACCTATAGACACTCAGCTGTTCCAGCATATAGTTAGAAATTTAATATGAACCTCATTTGCGTAATATTTGTTTTTATGGTAATTTACATAAGTATCCTTTATAAGCTTTACCTGAATTAATATATTTAACCAGTGATACTTGAGAAGCGGATAGACCCTTGTCTTGTAAATATTCCACACATTTACCTAAACTAGGTAACACTATAGTATTTTCTAAATTATTTACATCTGTTAATATAACTGCTTTAGATGAACTATTTAGAGGTTTATTTTTATTATACTTAACTCTATCTTTTTCCAACATTAAACATAAATCTAAATAAGACATATATTTAACTTTAGCTGTTAACACCGGCATTCTTGAAAAGAGATATTTACCTAAATAAAAAGTACCATTTTCTAAATGTTTAGTAAATGTGGTATGATGAATATTTAATTTTCTAATAAAATCTATTTGTTGTGTTGAAAAAAAATATAAATTGGTCATATCTCTATTATACATATATAAACTCTTAGAATTTGATCCACTAGGATTATTTGCAACTCTTATAGTATTTAATGTAAAACTAGGGTCTAATAAATAATATTGTTCTAGTACAATTTCTGAACCTTTTATGTAATTATTATAAAAGGGAAAAACTTGTAAAGCAAAATTTTTTAACCTTTCTTTTTTTAAGAGAGGGATTAATAGACCACTCTCTCTATGAGAAAGATTAATATAACCATTTAATCTAAAAGCTAACTGTGAAGATGAACCTACGTATTTTCTACCTGTGCTTAGATGTGTAAATATATAAATACCAGGTATTCTTTCTTTACTATCAGGTAAACCAAGTTTATCTTTAATAATTTCCTTAGTTATACTTTTTTCATTTAAACTAGTTAAAGTAAAACTAGGAGTATTAATTAAAGATTTTAATTCTTGATCTGTAATTTTAATATTACAGTAAGCTAAAATTTCATTAATTTTTTTAGCAGTCACAGCTTCACCACTATTAATATGCTCAATAGCTAGAACATGGCTATATTTATTAGGACCTGCTCTACCTAATATCTCTTTTCAACGATTGTCCAATTTAGATTTATTATTTTTTTCAGGGGAACTATTTTTTATAGAATTATTATCGCCACCTGAGTTGTTGTCTTTATTAAAGTTGTTTTGAAACTCTTGTTTAGGTTTAGTGCTAAAATAACATTTATTAATAATTAAGGTAAAGCTTCTTGAATTTTTTAAAAATTTAAAAACAAATACAGAGAACCCGAAATTCATAGCCCCTAGTAAACTACTTACCCCTGATAGGTGTAAAGCAAATATAGCTAAATCCACACTAGGTCCACTATGACTTTGTACACCTGATAACATGGCGATCAAATTTATCAAATACAAATAACAATAAACAATTATTCCTGTGAATACAGAGGAGGTAAATCAATATTAATTAACATCTTAGTTATTAGCTAAAAAGTTAAATAACTTTGACCCCCACCAATATATACAGGAATAAAAGGTAGCTAATAAAAAAGAAGTAGCTTACGCTCCCCTACCTACTATGTGTGGGGTGGGGAGCTTGCGCCCCAGATACACTAGATAATCTTCCTTTATTCATCCCACCTTTTATAGAAATAATTTTATTTAACCCTTCGGTTGTTAAGTGGTGTTTATCCTGCATTAATGTTGCGATTTTACACCAATCGTTAAAGTCTAAATTTTTAGAACCTATTATATTGTATTGAAGGAAAAAAGGTATTATTTTAGTGTAAATATCTGTAAAATTACTAACTATATAGCTTAATCAGGGACCTCTGGGATCTTTTTCTATATATCCACACTTAAAATAAGAAATTAAACTTTCCATTAGTTTTTCATCTCTAGCATGTTGAGTTACTTGAAAAATTAAAATAGATTGAAATCCTACTTTTACAGAACTAGATTTTTTTAAGATAGATTTAAAACATCCCTCACCCGATACAAATCCAGCTAACCAATTAGGATCTGGAATTATTTTATTATAAACTGTAGGTCTGAATACAGGAATACATTGTGGGAAAGCGGCTTGTAATTCCTCAGATAACCCTTTATTAATAGAAGCTTTTAAAGATACTATTTTATATAACCCAGTCTCTGTTAAATGTTCTTTATTATTGAGCATTTCTACTACTTTTTTAAATAAAAGATAATCCCCTAATTTTTCAGTAATCAAGGGGTATTTATCAAAAAAAGGTATAATAAATTTCATAATTTGTTCGGAGGATTCTATTCTATAACTAAAAGTACCCTTACCATGCTTTTTTATACTACCTAATCCTCCAAAAAAAGTTTTAATAGATTCTAATAAAAATAGATCTTTTTTATCGACAGCTATAGAAAACACAGCCACTACAGTTCACCCTGTTTTATATTTAGAGTTCTTTCTAATTCTAATCATAAAAGAACTTTCAGCATCGCTGAACCCTACTACTATTCAAGGATTTAAAGTTTCCTTACTAAGCTTAACAGATTTGGGTAAACTTGAAGAATAAAACCGTTTATTAGTTATTTGATTAGAAAGGGCTTTGACTTGATAATTCCTTTCGGAACCCATTAGAGTACACCTTAACATGAAACCCTTTTTTATAAATTTTTTAACTAAAAAAGAGTTTATGCAACTACCGTCTACTCGTTGCTCTTTTACAGTATTTTTATTTAATGCTGATTTAGATCCGCGATTACCCATTTTTTTTTCAATCATCTTTTGACTTGTCACCATATAAGAGTCATTACTTCTTCCACCTCCGTATTTTCATACCAGGTTTGGTATCAAAAGCTTTAGGGCTTCCCCAGAATTTGATAGTTTTTCCCACAATAGTGATTCCCTAAATCACTTGGCAGGAGGGTAAATAGTTCATCCTGTACCAGCACCTCCTTCTATACATGCAGAGAATACTAATAATATTAAACTAGGTGGTAATAGTAGGGTCGATAACCCGCACCGTGATCCTTATCAATAGATTAGAACTGGCAACGAGAGACCTCCCTCCGAACCGTACGTGCAAGTTTCCCTGCATACGGCTCTCCCCCTTTAAGAATTAATGCTATCTTTATTTTTCCTTGTTCTTTTTTACGTGTAATTCATTCAATTTCATATCGTTGTAAAGACCTTTGTGGATTTTTACATGACATCCTTTACATACCGGAATTTGTTTTCTATTTAGCATTGACATCAATGCGGTGAAACCCGTGGATTTCACCCCTCCCTTTCTGAGGTGTTTCACATGATGCATTTCTATATCATCAGGGTTACCGCACACTCAGCAAGGTTCAAAGAGGTTAATTTGTGTCCTAAGACTTCAGTTAGTTATTGTAAAAGGATCGACAGGATTAGTTACATATGATTTTAATAGACTAGTCGTCTTCTTAAAGCTGTCAAGAGTAAATAATTCCATGGGCTTGAGTTTTCCCTCACCTGGTGCGGTTAAGTATCTGCCAAATTTGTTGAATGCTTGAGCCCTATTAGGTAGATTAAGTTTTCTTGCAATAGTTTTAGCACAAGAGTGATGTATTAGAAAATTTACAATGGAGTGGAACGCAATCTTATTGTCTACGAAAGAGTAGTAATTAAGAAGCCCTCTTATTACTGCATTGTATCTTAAAAGAATCGATCTATGGTCTAAAAATATTCACTTTGTTATAGCATTTGGAGCGAGTTTTTCTCTTCCGTTTGCCGATGTATATGTTTTAATGAATCCTGCTTTTTCAAGCTTATTAATTATATCGCGAACAGGTACATAGAAATATAATCTATTGTTATTAATTCTGGACTTTATCAGTCTTCCTTTAACCTGTCTTTGTATAATTTTGGATTCTCCACTATCTTTTCTTTTAATATCAACCCCTAAGAATCTAACTTCTTTTTCGGTTATATTTGTAATTTTCGTCTTTTCTTCGCTTAACTCTAATTTGAGTATATCTCGAAGGAAAGCTTTACATTCTTCTTTAATCTTTGCTACTAATTCTTGATCACCTATTATCCCAATAACTCAGTCATCCGCATATCTAGTGTACCTTACTCTAATACCATTTCTGATCCTTGAAGGAAGTTTATTCCTTTCGGCCCTTAACTTAATGATCTCCTTTAGAATTTCTTTGTCTTTTGTTGTTTGATATTCATCATTCAACCGCGACAGTTTAGAAGAGTATTTAACTATTACGGGGTTAACCTTCGAAATAAAGTCCTTCTCGGATGAGTATTTCTTTATCAGGGTTTCCACGAATAGATCGAATTCATGTAGATATATATTCGATAATACTGGGGATATTACTCCTCCTTGCGGAACTCCAGTATATGTGTTATATTTAACTCCATCATCTATATATCCAGCTCTAAAGAGTTTTCATAGTAAGTCAAAGAACCTCTGGTCCTTTATCTTCTTTTCCAAGATCTTAATTAAAACTTGATGATCAACTTCGTTGAAGAATCCTTTGATATCTCCCTCCAACATTCATGTAGTTCCATTCCATTTAGATATTTGATGAAGTGCCGTATGACAACTCCTTTTAGGTCTAAATCCATGGGACACATCCAAGAATATCGGTTCGTAGATTAATTCTAATAATATCTTCATAGCTTCTTGCACGATTTTATCCTTAGAGGTTGGTATACCTAAAGGTCTGGTTTTACCATTTGCTTTAGGGATATAAACTCTTTTCACCGAAGTAAACTTAAATCTCTCAGATTTTAGTTCAAGGATTAATTTTTCAAGGAATTCATCATTGATTCCATCATATGTGATATTATCAATACTAGGAGTCATACCACCTGGATTACTTCGGACATTTCTGTATGCCTGAATTAGTAAGTCTTTGGAACATATTAATTGATAAAGATTGACAAATTTTTTGTCTTTTAACACTAATTTCATTTCATTCGCTGTACCGTTACCAGCAGCAGCTATAAATGATCTTGAAGGCTGGATCACTTTAGTTATAACTTGAATTCTAGGGTTATAACCTAATATTGATCCTCCGTTACCATAAAGATTACTCTTCTTAGGCAATCTCGTAGTTGATTCTTGATAGTGTATGTTCTTTTTAGGTGTATTGTATTCATCTTGTAGATTCTGCTTGTTATTGCTTCCTTTAATACTACTCTGATCTGATAATATTAACAATAACATATGGACGCAAATATGTTCCAAAAGGTTCAGTTGGGCCTCGCTAACAATATATTCCACCATGAAGAACTTATCTTGCAATACATCATAGACTCAAAGTCCGGGTATCGCTTTTGTAGCATGCTCTGGTCCCTCCAGGATTTCCCCTTGTGGTAAGCTACATGATTTACAATATATAGGAAGATTATTGGAACTGATCTCTATCACCAACCTTAATAGGTGAATTAGTCCTATGACTATTTCCATAGTTCAAGCTGGATCAAGAGCAGTACAACCTATCAATATCCACAACGACGCACATCAGAAACTGATATTATTAAGTCTAGGGAATCATTAATCTAAGGATTTATATATCCTTAGGGTAGTATTTTCATACCACTATGGACTATGTCTTCACCCTTAAATAAATCTGTATTTAAGGGGCCTCGCGTGTAGTCTCTGAGGGTCCTACTCATAATAAAAAATATTATTTTGGTTTCCTGCACATTCCTCCCATGTATACACAAATGTTACGACTAATACAGTTGAAAATACAACTTTAAAAATTATTAAAAATTTATAATTAGGTGTCTATGTATCTGTTAACTGGTAAATTAATACCAAAATCGAGAGATTCCATGCATATAGCGAAGTAATAATTAAAGAATTTGCAGTCTTTAACGGCATTCCCTTGAATTTAGGATTTAATTGTATTTTTTTTTATAGATTTAAATAATTTAAATGATCTCAATTGAAATAAGTTCTTTGTCTATTCATACCATTTCTTACAGAGTCTGTTTTAGATATACCTTCTTCTGTATAATGTTTATTCACCAATATTAATTCTACTACTTCTTTTCAATCTCTATAATCTAAAAATTTACTGGAATATAATGGATATTTTTCAAGATAATCTACGATAATTTTTAAAGAATTTTGACTAGATGCTGCTAATGTATAATAATTATTACCGGTTGATTTTTGATTTTTAATTAACAATGAACAATTTAAAAAATTAGCTATACTTGTTAATACAGGTTCGTAACTTTCGTTACTAATAGGATCTAAAATTCTTTGTTCTATTCTTAATCTACAAGCAATTTTTCTTTTTTTTGCTCCATTTTCTAACTTAGTATGTAAAACGGAAAAACTGCCATCTGAATCTATAAATCCACTTAATCAACTATCTTTAGACAAAGAACTTACTTTTAAAGGTAATTTATATATATTAGCATTATGGTTTTTATTTAATCAATCAATTAATGCATACAATTGGTGTATTTTTGGTGTTCTTAATTCACCATTTATTAAATTAACAATTTTTTTTAACCCTATAACTGGTGAAACAACCAACACACAAGCATTATCTTGTAATTTATATCTAATAAAACCAGAACCAATTAACTCTAATAATTTTTTAGCTAATGGTTCATTTTTCATACCAAAAGTTATACAAAATCTTGGATTTTGTCTTTTAGCTAAACCTGATTTTTGAATTCATATATGACCATCTCCTTCATATAAACCAGCTAAATAACTTTTAAATTTGCAATCATCATTATTTAAACTACGACTAAAATACCTATTAAATCCAAGGAGGGCCTTTATTTTTGCCATATCAGGCCCACCTACTAAAAGAGGTAATAAGAAATTCATTTTGTTGTAATCGTTAAATTACATTTGGACTATATCTTCATCCATTAAATTAATGGAGTATAACGTGTAGTCTCTGAGGATCCTAAATTAAATTTTAATTTATTTTCGTTTCCTGCGGATTATCCATTATTATTTTTATTAGTTTTAAGGGCTATGTACGTTTAATAAGAGCTCAGAGCTCGTGCCAGCCTTAAATTTTCACAGCTCCTATAATAAAACTTTAGGAATTTCCCGCAAATAGTTATATTTTTATATGATAGTATTACTACTACCTTTGGCAATTTCTTAATTAAATTTTAACTATCAAGAATATCTAAATGAGAAAAATCAAATTCTTTACGTTTATTATTAAATTGATCTTTAACTTGCTTGATTTCTTTTATATTTTCAGTGGTTAAAGGTTTACCATTACGAAGTTTAATTTGTTCAACTACATATTTTCAATCTTTATATGCTAAATATTTAGAAGAATATAAAGGATAACGGTTAAAATAATCAATAACTTTTGTATGACTTTCTGAGTTATGAGATATTACCATAAAAGAATAAAAAATCTTATCTTTTTGTTCTCTAGATCTAGAATATAAATTAACTTTAAGATATCTAGCTATTTTATCTAGTATTTCAAAATAACTTATGCCACCTTGATTTATTGAAACTTCTCTATGATAATTTTGTCTTAACTCTATGCGGAAAAAAGCTTGTACTCTTTTTGAAGTAACTACACCTTTTTTCTTTCTATCTGTTAAAGTTATACTGAAATTACCATCTCCGTCTGTAAACCCAGCTAACCAACTGTTACTATCTATAGGTGATAAATCCAAATCTAAAGGTTTAATATCCGTATTCCTATTAACGTTAAATCAAAGTATTGTACGATGTAATGCTTCTATTTTAGGTGTACGCATATAACCATTTATAATATGGATTATTTTTAATACATCTTCACTATTTTGAATACTTCATAATACACAACCTTGACTTTCTCTATTGTATATTTTACCTACTTGAGTAATAGATGTTAGTTTTTCAGCTAAAGGTTTATCACTTAAACTAAAAACTATTATTAATTTAGGTGAATATTTCTTAGCTTTTGAATTTATATCGTGAACAGCAAATGAACCGTCAGCCTCAACTAATCCAGCTAGATAAGGGCCCAATTTATCTCGTAAGGAATTTAAATTATTTTTATCCTTTGAAGATACTAATGTAGTAAAACTTTGAATTTTATTCTTACCAAAACCACCGATTAAAGCTGGCATAACCATAAAGAAAATCATCAGTAAGGCATGCGCTGTAATGATGCTATTATATAATTGGTTATGTAGGATAAGCAGCCAGTCCTTAGTCTATATAGACCTTAGAAACCAAAAACTCTCCTCCGAACCGTACGTGCGACTTTCACCGCATACGGCTCTCCATCAAAGGTAATATGCGATTACTAATGTCAAATGTTACTATGAGATACTTAATTATTGCTAATATTATTCTCTAAACTTATTGTTGATTCAACTCAGGTTTGCTTATATCTTTCATATATTTTAAAGACATCCCATCATATTTTCCAGTATGGACCTTATTGTGACAACTTATGCACAGAGTAACTTGTTTTCTGTTTATAGCAGCTAACTGCTTATCAAACCCACTAAGTTTTACATCTATAGTTCTAATATGTTTAACATGATGAACTTGTAAATTATCACTTGCACCACAGCTGGCACAGACATAGTTAAAAAAACTAACAGTCCTTAATGATCATTCTACTACTTTAAGATTGTCTACAAAATTAGTCTTACCTTTAAAATTTTTAGGTGTAGGTAATAGATTACCTTTTGTAAATTCTATGCTTTTGTTATCAGTACCTAGTATTTCAAATCTCAAGTTGACTCCAAACTTCAAGTATACCTTTCTAACTGTTCCTAATTTTAGTTTAGTTGCAAGAGTCTTGGCTAAGCTTTTTCTTAGTATTCAGTAGATAAGTACTAATCTTGGTTTATTATCAGCGAAGGAATAGTAATTAATATAACCATTTCAGATCATCTTATATCTAAGTATAATATCTCTTATTGGTAGATTTACCCATTTTAATATGGGTTGAGGTATTAAGTTATCTTCATTAAGAGCCTTGGACTTCCAAATAACAATACCTTTGTCAGCTAACTTTGTTACCAGTTTACTGATTGGTGCATTCATTACTGTGGAAGTAGTAGGTATTCTTTGAGGATGACCTTTTATATTCTTAAATCTTTTAATCTCACCCTTTACACTTGATATTCTCTGAATCTCAGTACCTAAGAAGTAAGCCTTATCTTCGGAAGCATTAGTTATTAGAGTTTTCTCCATGGATAATTCCAACTTTAATATATCTTTTAAGTAAGCAGCTATTCTCTCCTTTATTGCTCTTGCTGTTTCAGATGACCCAGCAACGCCAATAAGTCAATCATCAGCATATCTTACATAGTATATCTTAGCTAGATCTGGATTAGGAATCATGGAAGGCATAGTAGCTCTAACCTTGATTAACTTCATTCTTTCTAACTTTCTACCGGAATCCAGCTCTTGACCCTTGCTCTTTAGCTTTCTTTCTAATCTTGTAATTTTACCTATTCTACTGTCAATTACAACATATGCAGGGTTTTTACTTGTGTGTTTACCACCTTTAAGTTTCTCATTAAATTCGTCCACAATATTCTGGACAAACTCATCAAGTTCGTTAAGTACTAGATTTGAAAGTATAGGACTAGCAATTCCTCCTTGAGGTACCCCAATTATCGAGCTTTTATCTTTATCAAATTCCACATAACCAGCTTTAACCATTTTCCAATAAAGATCAATGAATCTTTGGTCCTGAAAATGTTTAACTAATAGCTTTTCAAGTATGTGATGATCTATATTATCAAAGAAGCCTTTAATATCTCCTTCAATAAATCATTTAATACCATTCCAATATCTAATAGTTGCTAGAGCGGAGTGACAACCTCTACCTGGTCTGAACCCATGTGAGCTACTGTGAAACCTTGGTTCTAGAACTTGTTCAAGTATGGCCCTAAAGACCTCTTGAACTATTTTATCTCTAGGAGACGCGATTCCTAGTGGTCTCATCTTCCCATTCGCTTTAGGTATGTACACCCTACGCGTTGGTCTAAAACGGAATTGTTCACTCTTCAGTTGTTCCGAAATTTTTTCAAATCATTCCTTAGAGATTCCATCCAGTGTCTCTGAGTCGACCCTTGGTGTCATGTTACCTGGTTCAGATTTAATATTCATATAAGCAGTATAAAGAGCTTCAAGCTTGCAAATTACTTCATAAGCGTTGATACATTGCCCTCTCTCATTGTACATAAGCATTTCTCCTAGGGATCCTTGACCCTTGCGAGCCTCAGATTTGGGAGATACCTTTGACTTCCGTACTTTGGTATGTATCCATTTACCGGATGTCACACCTACTACTACGGATCCGTTACCATAGGAATTTCTCCCCTTAGGCAATCCCGAGTTCCCCACGTTAAGTCTTCGTCTTCCCTTAGCATTGTAAACTATATATCCTCTCTCCGAGGTAGTAAATGAGTAACTGTTTTTGATTAAGCTTGCAGATATCTTAATCAATACTCAATATAGGGCTATAGCTATCTTAATCCCTATGGAAACACATAATCCTACCATAGTTAGTAATCTTAATACATAGGAAGCTTTTACCTCTCCACTCTCAACTGATTTAATAGCTATCGTTAGATATGGATTTACTGACATGCTACACTCCCTCAATCCTTTCGTCATGAGATAAGTCAGTAGGTTTAATAAGCAACAACAGTAGCTTATAGGGTCTAATTCCCCGGACTTAAAACGCACGTTAAACGGCGCACCTGCAATATATTGAACACTTGGCCCGCTCAACTCCATTCTAATTAATACAGAGAACGCTGTACCTAGTAATCCCGAAAATAATGCAAAAATTAAATATAGATTCCCTATATCTTTAGCATTTGTAGATAACATTCATCTCTCGATTCACAATGATACCCCTCCTGATATTAGTTTGTCTTTTTTTAAATTGTTAGCTTCATCTAATAATGCTACTTTATTTTTTTGTTGAGATACAACAAGACAATCGACATCATTTTCAGACAAACTTTATTTTTTGTTATTCTTGCATAAGCTATTTTTTTTTATAGTAATATAGTTAATATAGTTATAATATAACACAAAGAGGAGCATGGCGAATAACTTCGTACGTATGCCACCGCGTCATACCATAATACGACACAAGGTCGTAATATAATATACTATAAATATATATAACCACTATACACAGACGAACAATTATTGTTTCGAGCTCGCGCCTTAATAAAATATTTTTCCTACATCAATTAATATTTTATTAAACTGTAATAGCCAAGACATTAAATATATTTTTCACGAAAATTATGTAGGAATCGAACCTATTACTTAAGATTTGCAATCAAAGTGTAAACCATTTACTTCATAATCTTTTATGGTAGGCTCTCCGATTTCGATCCGCTCTAGCCTACAGATCAGCGTTAATGTATTTTTATAATGTAAACACTTCACTTCTATCTTAGGTTTTCTATTTTTTTAGATTTCAATTAGCTACTACCAGTTTACTTACTAATCACACAGTTAACTTGTTTGATGGAGATGTCTGTATTTATTTTGCAAGGACACAGGTAATCCTTTACTCTTCAATTTACGCATAACACTGCTACACCTCAATCTGCCTCACTTTTCTATAGTTATTCAATAGAATTTCTAAAGATAGTTTACTCTATCTATTGTTTTTATTATAAATTAATTTCTCATTAAATATTTAATTAGCATTTGTTGTTCTTTAGATCACAATAATTTAATAATATGTAAAAATACCTTGATATTTTGTGAGTCCTCTTATGCCCTTATAGTATATATACCATATACACTCTATTAATTATGTGACTTGTAAACATACAATACTTAATTATTTAAAATTATAATTATTGATTATAATTTTAAATATTAAGTCTTTTTTTTTTTAATTTAAATTTTATATAATTTAATAATTAGAATAAAACATTAATTTTATTAAATGTTTTTATTATATAATTAATATAAAAAATTAAATATAAGATGGGCTTTAACTTAAAATCTTTAATTATTATAAAATAATCAAACTAGTTAGCTACAAAACTAAGGCTTCTCCCTTTTCTTTTAAACGTATAAAAAAAAATGATTTCTCCACTTTCTATTAAACCTTTTTAAAAGGATTAAATAAATAATGAATTTTATATATATTACCATTACTTATTTAGTTTTATTTTTATAGAAATTAGAGTACATGACAAAACCTTTAATTTATCGATATAAAATAAATTAGCGAGCTTGCACCTATTTTGACTAAAAACTAGTTATAATATAACTTATACAAAAATAAATAATTATTACTTATTTACAAAAATAAATTTTATGTTCATGGTCCAAAAATAGTCCTAAGTCTTGCACGGGCTTCCTGTGTAGTCATTTCATTCTTAAGTATTTTCATCTTTACTTCCTGTGCATCACTAGCCTTATATAACCTATATTTTACCTCGACTTCCGCACTAGAAAATTCGCTTAATATTTCTGGAGTTCTTATCTTACTTTCTTGTAATAATTAATAATTAAAACCCCATGCATTAACATATGACACATTTACATCATGTGTGGGACTTTTTAAAAAATTAATAGCTTTTGCTATACTAGGGTTAACAAAATATTGCGATTGTAAACTTATTTTTGCATAAAGTTACTCTTTGATCGTAATGCTTACAAACTCTTTTTCTATATTTTATATATTGGGCTTGTTTATTACCACCAAAACATGACTTACTTCTGTTTTAACATCATATTTATAATTTTTCTTTAATTCATCATATAGTGTTAGTATACCTGCTTTTCGTCTTATTTTATCCCACTCTATTTGTAGAAATACTAGCAGTGAATGAGGATCGCCCTATTCTAATGAGGCTTCCTTACGGGTTCTCTATCTTAGTTTTCATTCAACTCAGGTTTTTATTATTTCTAGCTCTAGACCTAAAAATTTTATAATGCTTTTTAGTTGTTTACCGTTTTTTACGGGATCACCCTCTTTTATCATCAATTACTTTTACTCCCCGAGGTTTATTTGAGAATTTTCTATGTGGCTTTCCTCTTCTAGAAAACATATTCTATATTCGGCATACATGACTAGTTTACTTCCAACAAATTTTAAAAGGGTTGGTTAAACTTAGCGTAGATAAGCCGCATGACCTTGCGCCTCTTTGAGGTACTACCGTTGAGCTATAGGGGCAAAAAAATAAGGGATAAAAAAAAATAGCACAGGGGGGGGAATGAAGAGTTAGTAATGAAATGAAATGAAACGTATAACTCTACACATCTAACCAATTTCTTAACTAATAATAATCCTTAAATTTCCTAATGGGCTTTAAAGTTTTAGCTTAAAAAAAAGCCTTATTCCGCTTCTCCCATATTCTAATAGCGAATGCTCTTAGGATTAAATAAAAAAAAATTTTTTGATTTTTCTATTTAGTTTTAAATAAATGCAATACCTTTGAGAGTTGACCTATTAGCGTTTATTTTTTTTTTTATCATTTTCATATTAAAAAAATTAATCATTTTCATATAGCCTTTCACGGTTTGCTAAGTACACTTATACTTATTTTTTTTTTATCCCTTACTCATAGTGTTTAAATCAACTAAAGTATTCTCAATTAAACTAATTATAGGTACAATTATTATAAAATGACCGAAATATAGAGCTGTACTTAATTGCCCTAATTCTATAAATGGAGTTTCCACATGACAAGCTCCTAATTTCATCAAGATTAAGAAATTTACTACAAAAACTCAGAAAGCAAATTTACTTAAAGGTCTAAACTGTAAACCTTTTGATCTACCTAAATCTGTTATAGGTAATAGCATTATTGCTAAAATAGCAGCAAACATAGCTATAACACCTAATAATTTATTAGGTATAGATCTTAATATAGCATAGAAAGGTAATAAATCAATGGGTCAATTAAGGTTATACCCCAAAGGGAAACTTATAAAATGACAGCTTTATAATCCTAATTTATATAACATTTCTTTAATAAAATAAGGTTTTACTAAAGTTATTAAAGTATCCATGGATTCTTTAAATATATAAATACGGGGTTTATTATCCCTGTTATAATGTATAGAGCATTTAAGATTAAATTTATCTTGTAGAGTAAACATTAATTTATCGACATCTGTATTAGAGAATCCATAAACGCTTATATGTAAACCGCTACCTTGTTTACTTCCGTCATCCATAATTCAAAAAGCTAAACCACGGGGAGTTAACAATTCTCTTATATTTTCGGGAACTATTTTTTTTCTATTTAAATCATAAAATAATTCTCTATATACATTAAAACAAGGAAGTTGCATAGTTGTGAATGATATAGCACTGTATATTTTTTTAGTGCTATTGTCCACTACTAGTCTAGATTGGGGTTTATAGTCATTTGCACAAAAAGGTAAAAAGAAACTAAATACATAATCGAAATATTCTTTATGTTTTATGGCAGTTTGAGCATAAACTAATCTAGAATTAGCAGTTGGTGATCTTCTTACTATGTGGGCATCACCAAGTAAAATCCCTATTAATATTTCCTTTACTTCGTCAGGTAATTTTTTTGAAGCTCTTTCAGCAGGAGATAAACGAGTTATTCCTTTGGTTGAACGTGCAGCAAATAATACTGAACTATACATAAAGAATAATATAGGGGATAAATCAATTGATGGTGTGTTAAATTCATAGTATCACTACCATGATCGGACTATCTCTTCAATTAAGGCGCGAGCTCCAAAGCGCCTTTAATTGTCTCGTGCATAGCCTCTGAAGATTCCTTAATTAACTTAGTATATACTAGCTTAATAAAAGGCTTTCTTGCTGATTGTCGTCTTTAATTTTAAATTAAAAAGGGTTCCCAGCAGTTCGCGAAATTTTAGAATGACATTTATTTTACTTTATCATTCAGGCACAATAGCTGCAGGAGTTTGCATAGGATTTGCCATTATATAATTTTCACTATCACCTAAAACATTAGACATAAAGAAAACAAATGAACTTAAAACAAAAATAAAGATGAAAATTGTAATTAAATCTTTAAATAAGTAATAAGGAGCAAATGTTATTCTATCGTAATTACCTGAAATACCTAAAGGGTTACTTGAACCTGCAGTATCGTGAAGTGCAATTAAATGCATTAACACTAAAGCTACTAATATAAAAGGTAATAGATAATGTAAAGCAAAGAATCTATTTAAAGTAGCATTATTAACAGAAAAACCTCCTCAAATGAACTCAACAATATCTTGTCCGATTCATGGTATAGCACTAACAAGGTTAGTAATAACCGTAGCACCTCATAAGGACATTTGCCCGTAAGGCAGAACATACAAACTTACTTATTATATATAGATAATAAGCTAGAATAACTTTAAATTCGTATATTCTATTAGTTAAATGAAGAGCTTGCACCTAACCAAAAGTTTCGCCTGTGCATTAAGCAGCATTTCAGCCACCCATTAGTGACCCAGTCTGTCGCGATCATTTATATAACCGACGATCTTGAAGTTTAAACTTCTTTGATCGTTTTCACTAACATTGCCAAATAATCATAAAGACTATTCTATATCCCTGTCGGGATATACCACTTTAATCTTTTTTTTTCTATAAAGATTACAAAAAGATTGTTACTCATGGAACTATAATTTAATATAAAAATAAAGTATAATAAAGAGCTTTAGCTGTTTCACTATCCAAAGGATAGCGCAGCCTTGATAATAAAATAACTATTTACTTGAAATCTTTTACTATTCATTGTCTTTTTACTAATCTTTTTTCTGTTTTTAATGCTCTTCTAATAGTTTTTTCGTCACAGTTTATAGATTTAGCTGCATCTAAAATAGTAGAATATTCACCGTAAACAGTTCCATTTAAATTATACAACACAACAGGTCTTGTATTAGTTATACACTTTTGTTTAGTTACATCAGACATAGAAGGTCTATTTAAAGCCTTTTCTCTTATTTTTTCTATGGTTTCAGGAGAAAGCTTTTTATCTTTGTTTAGATTACCGATTCTTTCACGTCTAGCGTCACTATAAATATCTTTCATCTTTTGACGATCAATCTCAGTGTGTTTGTAACCAAAACTAGAACCTGCTTCTGTCAAAATATTATAATTAGGTACTAACAATTTTAAATATTTATCTTCTAAATCCAATAATTCTTTGTTATTTTCCTTAGTAACAATATTAGGATATAAATCTAATACAATAAAAGCAAAATTTATTAAATCATATTTTTTTATTGCTAATTTAACTATTTTGCTTCCTCTGAAATAAATAACATGATTACTGAATCTAGCGTAAAATCTATTAGTCGACGCAGAACCTATATAATAATCTTTAGTTACTTTATTAACTATCATATATATACCGCTTAAACCTCTAGTATCGTTTAAAATTTGTTTTCTAGTATCTTCTAAATTTAAATTTTCATAAACATATACAGGGTTTAAACCTAATTCTTGAATAATTGTTTTTAGTCTTTCAGAAATTTCAATATTATCTTTTGGACGGCCTGTACAATATCCTCTTTTAACTATGCTTTTATTAAACAGTCTATGATTGTTTATTTTATTATGCTTTATTATATTTTCTTTATTACTTATATTAAACCATTTTGGGCTATATTCATAACCCAGGAAAGCAGTTACAATCATAACTATAAGTATAACTGTACCTATAGCTCAAACTAATGTTCTAGGAGCTCTATATGATCCATAATACATTCCTCTTCCTATATGTAAATACACTAAGAAAAAGAAAGCTGAAGCTGTGTTACTGTGTAAATAACGTACTAATCATCCATTATTTACATCTCTCATAATCGTATACAGATGAAATCTATCTACTATAAGCTAACACCTAGACGCGCTATCTATGGGATTAGAGGAAAAAATATATTTATTTTTATATAATCTATTTGTATCTATATAACGATTACAAGTATTACTACTAGGATTTAATTAACCTAAATTAATTTTATCCTTTTTATTATTTATTTACTTTAGAAGTAAAAATATAACGATTTTTAAATAATTTAGAATTATTTAAATATTTTTTGATAGATACTTCTGCAATATGCAATTCTCTAGCTGCGGCACGTAGTGAAGAAAATTCAGTCAAAGTCTTTTTCTCCAGATCATTAACAACAAAACTAATAGCTCTTTTAGCATTAAGTTTAGAAATATGTGATCTAATTTTAGCTAAATGTTCTGGATTTAAACTTCTAGGACCTCTCATTTTTTCTTTATCTTCCTCAGTATGTTTATAACCAAGAGGTGAACCCGCAATTTTTAAAATGTTATATTCCGGTTTCAATAAATCTAAATAATATTGTTCTCTAATTAAAACATCTTCTTTATTACAATACTCTAAAATTTCAAAAGTAAAAGAGGAGTAACCTCTTTTAAGTAGAGCTTTACATATTAAACTAAATTTAGATTGTTGAGTAATATGTGCTAAACTATAATATCTATAAAGACGTTTAGATAAATCAACACAACTTCCCACATAGCATTTACCGTTATTGTTATTAATTCAACGGTAAATACCAGCTTTACCTTTAACTTCTTTAATAATTACCTCTTTTGCAGTATCTGCGTTAGAATAAGATAATAAAGGAATTATAATAAATAATATGAAACCGTACACGTAAATAACCATAATAATTAAAAATGAAATATTTATCTACTATATCTCTAGATAAAAAATAAAAAAGGAAGGGCGGCTTTAATTTAAGTAAGCGACCCACTTCCTTAATATTTTAGACGTCGACAATCTAGGTTATTAGAGTATATTTGTCTTTATTAAGTTTATTAGTATCAAAGATTTAGTGTTTTAAAGAAGGGAAGGGGTACTTCACTATACCAAGTAAATTAAAATGTGCTGCACTATACGAAGTAAAAGGAGATCCTTCTATTAAACCTTCATTTGTATAAATATATACAGTTTTAGGCTTTTCAGATCTATTAGCTATACTAAACTTACGTACATTTTCAGTGTGCGGTATATCTAACTCTATATCAAAAGGAGAATCTTTTTTTATAATATCTTCAAACTTTTTGCTAATATTATTAATTATTTCCTTAACATTCTCACTCGACACAGTTGTACTATATCTTTTATTAAGAATTTCTGATATTTCTAAGAATAGATTTTTACCCTCAAGTGTATAATAATATCCTCGGATTTTCAATATTAAAGCCATTCTTCATAATTTAAAATCTTCGAATTTACGACTATAAAATTTAGATTCATCCAATAAAGGTAAAATATAATAATATAGAGCATCTATATTACTCACTACCAAAGATACTACACTTGTTTTAGCATTAATTGCACTTGTAACATTTAAAGGTAATATTTTATTACTTTGAGTATGAAAGTATTTAGTATTGTTGGATAAAGCAATTAAATAATTAGTTATTCCATTTAAACATTCCTGACTTGTATTTTTTTGAGCTACTTGTAAATACAATGATGATCCTGTTTTAATACCAAAAGTTCCTTCACCCTCCATAAAACCTATAAATCAGTTAGGGTCTATTATAATTTGAGATTTTGTTATATCATACGTAAATATTTCTCTTTTAGAATTCATACCATTTTTTAAGCATAATATTTTTTCTAAATTAGTGGGAGATATAATTTTTTCTTTAGTTCTAATTAGCAAAGCTTCATAAAAATCTTGGAAATCTAGTTTTTTACTAGTATGTAAGGGGTAATTATTAAATATAGAACATATTGTATTAATACCTGAAATATCTTCTACAATGAAAGAACAGCGACTTCTAACTTCTTCTACGGTTATTCTACCTATGTTTAAATTTGATTGAATAACTTGAAGAACTTTTAGATCATCTATATGTAAACTAATTTTAAATCTTAATTTGACATAATTACGATCTATGCTTATTAAAAAATTACCCTCAGCATCAGTAAACCCACTAAACCAATGTAAAAATTCGTTATTTTTATTTACACTATTGTTATTATTAAAAGATTCATTTTGTGTATCCCGTACTGTTATACTAGAAAATTTACGTAATCCCATTTTATTTTTAATACCTGATACGAAAATAAATAATAATAAAGTTATGCCTACATCATTTAGGCATAGATAGGTAATCATTCTTGTTTTACTTTGCAGTAAAATTTGGACTATATCATCACCTTGATAGGTGTCAAGTGTGTAGTCTCTGAAGATGATAATCGACATTTAGGGTATCCCTATGCCGATCAACTTACCTGCTGATTGTCCCCTGATAATCAGGGGGGGGTTTTCAGCAATTTAACCCGATTTAAAGAGCACATTACGAGTACATATGCTCTATAGAATTAAAAGCTTCTAATACATTAGGACTATAATGCATGGCTAAAGTTACACCTGTTATAATTTGTATAATTAAACAAAGTAATAATAAAGAACCAAAATTTCATAAATAACTTATGTTACTTGGTTGTGACGCATCAATAAGATAGGAATTAACTAATTTCAATAAAGGATGACTTTTTAATATTCTCATGGGTGTGTAAAAAAAAATAAATTTAAATTGAAAAAAAAATAATAAAGATAATTAAACCAAACCAAGCATCCTACTATAAACTACACAAAACTTTATAATATATATCAATATATTTAGAGAACGCACCTAAATTTAATCATGTTTAGGTGCGAGCTATAAATATAGAGCTCGCACCTGCCTTATAAGAAATAGGAGATTCGAACTCATAGCCTTCCGTGTGTAAAACGGTTGCTCTACCATTGAGCTAATTTCTTTTAAGTTACGATAAAAAAGTAGATTTTTTAATATTCTAAGATTTCTATAAAATTTTAATACTATTAAAATTTATATAATAATTTAACAGGATATAGGAATAAATAAAACAAGAATGGAGCATATGTGGCCACACTACCCTGTACCTCCTATTGCATAATTAAGAGGAATAACTAGCGATTTAATAAAATAGTCTCCTTCCTTTAAATCTATAGAGCTCGCTAATGTTATATATTAAAGCGAGAAGAGTAGGATTTCAACTTGTAATTTGGGACATATCTAGAGAGTAGTCTATCATCTCTAAAGATCCAATTTTTGAATTTTTCTCTAAAGCAGTAGAAAATTGAAAATCATGGATTTTAGCTTTATATACTCTCACAAATTTTTTAAAAATTTGTGGTTATTTTCTGATAAAAACAACCCCTAATAAATATTTAGTGTATAATACCCAAGTATTTATATACTAAATCCAAATCTTAAAAAAGGTTCGTGTTTATACGTAAATACTCTCGCATTACCTTATGAAAGGTATACTTTTAGTTTCATTAGATAATTAAAATTTACTTAAAGTGGACTACATATATTCCGTATGTAATTTTTCATAAAAATAATATTTAATCGCTGACCCTTCGATTTCAGATTAAGTACCATAGTTTTTTTTAAGGGTGTGAGCTCTAAAAAAAACTATTTGTACCACTTGCCTCACCAAGGGCTTAACTGATTTTGTCTAAAAGGTATAAATTTAGACAAAAATAAAAATAGAGGGGTTTGAAAACATTCACCACTATTGCGTGGTCCTTCAATATCACATCTAATCACAGTACAAAGACGTGGTATTACCCTTAATAACTTATTCAATTTTTCTTTTGGTCGTACATGCTTAAACTTAAGCAATGGTTTTAGAGCTTTTTCTCTTTCACTTCTTCTTTCGTGTGGTGCAACATCAATAACTTATAGATTATATAGTACAAATGTTGAGGATATGAATGGTAAAAATCTAAAAAAAAGTATTAAAGCTAATACTTTTATATTTAAAAACTTAACTAGTGTTCTTCTTAATCACCCTATTAATGAAGAAACACAAATGATGTTAGAAGAATTATTATCTTCATTTGCTTACACTGGTTTTAAAGAAAAACTAAAATCAAAAAACCTTGGAATTATAGACTATTCTGTTTTTAACCCTAAATTAGCTGAGATATTTATTAAAGTCAAACCTACTTTAATTACTACAATTAATAATTTTCATAATGATTATCCTAATCATTTTATGACTAAACTTAAAAAAAAAGAAAAAAATGATGAATATTATCTTATCATTCTAAAAAGTTAGACAACTCAAATAACACTTCAACTGTAGCTTTTGAAATGGGAGAATAACTAGTAAATAACTTTTTTATATGGAATTTATTAATACTAAAATTAAATTAAGTCTAGAGGAACAAAAGTATTACTATTTATCTAGTTGAATTCGGGATAATAAGGATTTATTAGATATGGAAACTATAACATTAGGATATAAAGAAAAATCAATTGTTTGAAAACCTACTAACAAGGTTTTAAAGGTATTACCTAAAATTGGGTCAGTACTTGTTTTACCCAAAAAGAATTCCTATGATAGTAAAGCCTAAACCTTATACAAATAGAGTAAATGGAGGTTATTTAATTAATGATGTACGTTTTAATATGGATATTGTAAAACAAAAGTGAAATGTTCGTGAGAGAAGTCAAATCCTAGATATTAATAAAATATATGATATAGTAAATAATTTAAGTTCGGTAGAATATAAAATTAACACAGAGGTCTTAGATTTTATTGAATTATATGGTAGTGATTATTTCGAAAAAGAATTGATAGATTCTAGTTATATTCATACTTTACTCGAAAAATCTAAGTTAACTAAAAAAGAAAAGGTATAATTAGATAGTTAGAGCTTGCGCCTTAAGTAAAAAAGAACTTCAAGAAAATATACTAGGATTAGCTGAAATATTTAGAAATGTACCTGAATTTTTTATACCTGTTAATGCAGATTTTAGAGGTAGAATAAACTGTCTTACAGAATATTTACATTATCAATCAAAAGATTTAGCTAAAGCTTTATTATTGTTTAGTAAACTTGGTAAAATGTCTAATAAAAAAATATTACCGCCTTAAATTATTTAAAAATATATGGAGGATCTAGCTTTGGTTTAGATAAATTACCAGCAAATGGTAGAATAAAATGAGTAGGGCGCATGCTCCAAATATAAATAATATAAAAAATTATCGTAATGGTATATTGATTAAACAAGCTAAAAATAAAAAAATTTTTTTAGCTTTTTGTATAGAGTATAATAGTTGATTTGAGACATATCTACCTATCCAAATGGATGCTACATGTTATGGATTTCAGCATTTATCTTTATTAAGTTTAGACTCAAAATTAGGTCAAGAATTAAATTTAAATGAATCTACTTGGGATGATAAACCTAAAGATTTTTATTCATTCGTAGTTGTTTGTTTTATCGATTATTTAAAAACAGAGCTTTCAGAAAATAAAAATTTAGAGCTTGCGCCTTCCAGAAGAGAGATTCGTATATTAGATTAATTGATATGAAGATTATTAGGGATATTATTAAAAAAGCTATTATGACAATACCCTATAATGTTAGTAGCTTCTCTCTTATTAACTATATAAAAGATGGATTTGTATTAGATGATAGTACAGAATAATGGTTTATCTATAAAGCTAACCCTAGTATACGTCTAAAACGTAGAGATTTTACGATATAGGGTAAAGGGTTAAGAAAAGTACTATACGAAAGATTTCATAAATTAGAACTTTTAGTTCAGTATTTAAACCAAGTAGCTAAAGTTTGTACTTTATTAGAGATTCTCATCATATGGACATTACCATCAGGTTTAGTTGTAAAACAAAGCTATATGATGAGTGATGAGGTAAGGATAAAACCTTTCAACCATTCTAATAAGAAATTCTCTCTGAGAGTTCTAAATAAAGCTAAATTCAATTCAGATAAACAAGTTACAGCTTTTATGCCTAATTTAGTTCACTCATTAGATGCAGCTTCTCTAGCTTTATTATTAGACTTTTATTTTAAAGAATCAACTGATGTTAAAAATATATACACAACCCATGATTGTTTTGCTATACCAGCTAATAAAATGGAATGTCTTGTTAATCTATTAAAATTAACTTATGTTAAAATATACTCTGATCATAAATACCTATTGAAATTATATGAGGATATAAGGAAAAATATCCGTACTACTCAAAATAAGGGTTGTTTTAATGAAGAAACATTAGAAATATTTTCCGACAATTTTCGTGATCCTATAAATTTTCCCGATGTAAAAAAAGTATTAGGTTCAGTACCTTCTGATTTTGATTTTAAAGTATTAGATAAAAGTAGTTACTGTGGGCGCTATATGTAAAGCTCGACATAAGACGCAAACTCATATGCCTAGCCCTACGAAATAAGTAGTAACCTGGGGAGAAAATCGAATTCTCATCTTTAACGTATGAAATTAAGGTTTTACCTTTAAACTACCCGGGCTTAGTTTTTATTATATATAAACTCTGTATTACCATTTTTATACAGAGTTTATAATAAAAAAATTTTTTTTTTTATAGCGTAAGCAGACGACTTCGTAAGTATGCAAGCCAACTAAAACTTGGAATAGGAGGAGCTTGTGCCTTTAATTTACTTAATTAAAAATAACAAACGGCCTATACGCATGATCCTTATTTGCCATAACTACTTACACCTATTTGTATACTATGGGTGCGCAAGCTATGCAAGTACTAAAGAAAATAAAGAAATAAGAAGGCAATACTTAGGTATAATCAAATTGGTATACCCAAGTCTGTGTTAATGCGCACATATATAAATAATACAGGAGGTAATAAACTAAAACATTTCAGGTAAAAACAAAAATTATAAAGTCTTAAAGCTACGGGCGCAAACTCTAAAAAAACTAAAAAACTTTTGCCGCATTTTATTTTAATGTAGATCAAGTGCGTCTTTTATATATCCACTTGTTAATACTACAAAAACTTGAGCCTGTATAAAGGCAATACCTAACTCTAATCCAGAAAAAGCAATAATGAAGGCTAAAGGAATTAAACCTAGGAAAAAGAATATAATACCCGATGTCATTATATTATAAGTAAAACCTGCTAAAATATGTAACAGCATATGACCTGAAAGTCGTTCAACAAATTCATCCTTATTTTAGGCTATTTATTAACACATACCACAGTATTCTAGTCTACTAATTTGAATAAATATTTTCCTTTAAAAGGTTTACTTCTATTTTCTTTTAAGTATAAAGATAAACTGGGCTGACGATAACCTAATGCTTTCGCAGCAGCAGAAATAGAAGAATATACTGTAACTTCTTTAGTGTCAACGTTAGTAACCTCTACTTTCATAGAGGTTTTCTGAACCTTTTTGTGAATTAAATTTCTACTTTCCTCATCTGAGTTTGAGTTTAATTTAAAAGTATATCTACCTAAAACGGGTTTATTTTGTTTCAAGTAAATGTAATGTTCAATATATCTCTTATCTATATCTAAAGCTCGGGCTGCAGCTCTAATGGCATGATAAGTAGTAGTAGTATTTGTTTTCAAATCAGTTACCTCAACTTCGATACCACTAGATTGACCTTTAGATAATTTAGTTAAAAATTCCGGAGATTTGAATGTCTTAGATGCGGCTATACGCATACTCTCTATTGTAGCTTCAGAATGTCTTCATCCAGATCCTCGAGAAGGGCTTCCGGGTATTTTTAATATATTATACTCGGGGGAGTATACTTCAAAAAAGTGTTTTTCTCTAGACATTAGACTATCCTTGTCGCAAATTTCTAAGATAGTTAAAGTAAAATTAGTGTAACCATACTTTAATAATGCTACGTTAATAGGCATACTTTTTTCGTTTAGTATTCTGTTTATATTGTAATACTCCGAAAGCCTACGTCTTAAATCCACAGAACTCCCTACATATTTCTTACCATTCAATTTGTTAGTTCACATATAAATTCCAGATTTACCTTTAACATATTTAAGAATATTTAGTTTGTCTATGTCCGGCATCAGAGAAAATAGCTAGAGCGGAAGAGGAATTGTCACTTTTTGAAGTTGAAAACATCCTTACGCCAATAGGTCTGGAACAATTCGTAGAGAAGGTATAATTTTTATATTTAAAAATTAGCTACGCGATCTCACATTATATACGTGAAAATAATCTGAGATGACAGATCTCTTAGTAGAATTTTTAGCCAAAGATAATATAAGTCGTTCACAACTTTATCCTTTCTTTAAAGGTATATATAAACTTTGTCCCCTCTATATAAAGGTATTTATATACTTTATCCTTTCTGTAAAGTGTCACAGTATAGACTTTTCATGGTGACTACGGAGAAAATAATCACAAGATTATATAAGTCTACACACGATAGTGTAGTTATTTTCTTTCTTTATTTTCCTTTTCGATTCTTTATTATTATTCTTGTAGGTGGCGAAGCTCTAGAGGGAATAAAACAAAGGGGTGAAATATTATAAAATAAGGATAGGCTATTGTGATATCTTTAATCTTAGGTTACTTAGTTTCTCCTAAGAACCAGCTTTCCTGGCGACTAGAGTACACCTTACCATTAGTTTAAACTAATGGAAGAACCGTCTACTCGTTGCTCTTTTACAATAATCTTTTAAAATATTACTGATTTAGATCCACGATCACCCATTTCTATTACTAGAATCTCTAATTATATTACTATACCCTCAATCATTAATGAGGCCAGGTAAGAAGTTTCCGTCTTATCTTTAGTTATTAGAGCTTTAGGGCTTCCTTGGAGTTTGGCTCTTTAACACAACAAAGTGAGGCACCTAATCTCATTTTTTTATGTTTGCAGCTAATCTAAGACCTAAAGATATATTTCTCGCAAGGTACGAGATAAACTCTATTAATACTAATAAAGGTAGTAATCCTAGAGGACAACCAGCTGGTACTAATAAAGAAAAAAATTCTAATCCATGTTTTTGGAACCCTAAAATAGTTGCACCTAAAACTATAGTAAAACTAAGAGCAAATGTTAAAACAAAATGGCTTGTAGAAGCAAAGCTATATGGTACCATCCCAATTAAATTATTTATTAAAATAAATATAAATAAAGCATAAATAAAAGGAAAATATATTTGACCATTTTTAGGATTTATTTGATTTACTACGATACTATGAAGAGTTGCATATAAAGATTCTTGACTTATGGATCAGCTATTACCAATTAATTTATTGTAATTTGTACTTAATAGATTTATAATTAATAAAAAAAAAGCCCCCATTGTTAAATAAAACCCTATATTAGTGATAGAAATATGTAAATTCCCTAAAATAGGTGTATCAATGCTTATTAGATCTTTTATTTCAAATTGAGTTAGAGGACTACTATTATATCTTCAAAAATTAACAGTATTAAATAAAGTATTCATATATCTTTTTTATGTAAATTTAATTTAAAAACCTGATCTATCTATTCTAATATAAGTTTATTATAACAAGCTCCAAAAAATGTCATGAGTGGAGCTTGCGCCTACAATAATGTACTTGGAGGCGCAAGCTCCACTCAGCAGTTCGCTTTTAAGCCAGTGCTTAAAATATTTAGCTTAAATTTAAAGCTTGCGCTTTAAATAAAAAAAAAGCACAACATATCACTAATTAAGTATAGCAGCCGTATATGTAGCAGTAGTATGCAAACATATGAGCTCGCGCCTTATTAAATATATTTATATAAATTTAGAGCTTGCGCCTTCCAGAAAGATCCTAGGATCTTTATGTAATTTTTTATTAATATGGATTAATTTAAACTAAATGTTGTAAATATATTTCTACAAAAAAGGGGTATTTAGAAACTTGTAAGTTAGCAATTTAGAATTAATTATTTAATATAATATTATTTACCGATCGCTCATTCCTTTAATTTTTCTCCATATTATTCCAAATTTTTATCTTTTTAATATATTTTACCCTAAGTTAACTTTTCTAAAAAATCACTATATTTCTTATTATATTTAGTCGGGTCGCAGACCATGACCAAATGGGCATTCCTGCCTTTAGTCGATTTCGCATTTCTACATATAGCGCCCCCCAGCCTAGTATGGTGCAAGTTCTGCTTGCGTCTGGTAAGTAGGTTGATTTATAGTCATGCTGACTTCGTACACAATACCCATCGACCTAAAATGAATAAAGTAAGCCAAACGACGTACAATATATATAAATATTATTTAAAATATTTATGTTTTATATTGGGGTCAATATTTTTTAATTCATTTATAATTTTATTCCCCATATCTTTTTGTTGATCTTTTAAAAGATCAACTAATTTAATATAATCCTTGAATAATTCTTTAGATCTAGGATCATAAACACAATTTGGGTCATTATTATTGACCTCAGATATATGTTTTCTAAATTTTAGAGATTGATTATCATATAACTCTAAAGATTTTTTTATATCCTCCAATAAATTATTTAACCTTTCTATATCAGAAGGATTTGTAGTATTAGATGGCATTTCAACCGACATAGATGATAGCCCTCTTTTTTCTAATAAATTATTAGGTACCGGTTTTACAATTTTACCGGGGTATTTAGGAACATTTTCAGGTAAATTTGGGATTGCTTTTTCTACCTCTTTTGGTTTAGAAGATTTACTAGCAAACTCATAAACATGACTTAACGGGTTAGAATCTGAATCAGTACCACCCATCTTTAAAGTATTTCTATCTATTATATTAGCTATTATTTCTGAAATATAATCTATGAAAGATATTAATGTACTTATCTCCATATTTTTAATAGAGATAAAACCTAAGATTACTATTCTAAAATATAGAACAAAATTTAGTGAAATATGTATATTAAGTAAAAGATATAAAAGCAGAATAAAATAAACAAATGAAGAGTCACTTTTTTTTAATCAATTCTCTATTAGAGTTATTATTTTAGTAATCTTTATATTAATATAATTAATAACAAATTTAATTAAATTTGCAATAATGCTATATATTCCTGTAAGAAAAGCCATTATTATAAATATATATAATATATTTTCAACAAAACCATTTGTTAAAATTTCCTTTATTCAAAATAAGGGATAGTTACTATTCATAAATAATATTTTTAATATTTATTATTAAGAGAATAAGTACAGACATACGTCTGTACGTCTGTCTGTATGTAATACTAATCATCCGGTAGGTTAATCACCATCATCATCATCCTCTAAATAGATGAGGATGATGACGGCGAAACTAGTCTGGAGTACTTAAGAAAGTTATATGCAATATGTAACAACAATTACTAGGCGCAAGCTCGTCATCTAGCTGTCTATTATCCTATAAGCTATTATAGGATTTAAGAAACCCCAAACTTGTTAAGCAATTACCTTAACAACTACTTATTCCCAAAAATTTTTTTCACCAGAGCTTGCATGCTTGCGCACCCGGAGCTAACCCCGTCAAAGGGAGCTTGCGCCTAGTATTTTTATTTTTCATGTTTTAATAGTTTGTTTATATCGAGCGAGCACTGCCAATAGTTAAGAAAAGGTCAAAAATTAAGTCATTGATTCAAATCCGGTAGATCCCACCAAATGAATCTTCAACTAAGTCTTAACTAAATGGCATAGCCCCCAAGATGAATCGAACATCTATCATAATATTAACAGTATTATGCTCTACCATTGAGCTATAGGGGCTTTAAGTGTAAACTTTAATGAATATGTAACTGCAGGCATACAGACATACTTAGTCAGTACGTCTGTAAGACGACGAAGTATGTCTATATATCCCACGTCGATATTATATATAATGCCCGCAGACCAGCAGTAAGCACGTCCAACGCCGTCCTACGTGCATAACACGGGCATCGTGTTTTACTTTTATACTTTAATTTATTATATCTTTTTTTAAGTCTCATTTTATCCAGGCGCGGTGCAAAATCATATCGCACCAGCCTTGTAAGAAATAGGAGATTCGAACTCATAGCCTTCCGTGTGTAAAACGGTTGCTCTACCGTTGAGCTAATTTCTTTTAAATTATGGTAAAAAAAATTTTTTTTTAATTATAGAGTGAGGAGGAGTTTGCGCCTCCCTATATATAGCGCCGCATATATACAGACATACTTCTCCCGACGTACTGACGAAGTATGTCGAGCTTGCACCCACCTAAATTTTTCTTTGTTTTATTGTTATAACAATTGATCCCACCATTGCTAGTAAAAGTATAAAACTAGCGATTATTAATCATATATTATAAATAGTATACATTATATTACCTATAGCTGTTATATGATTAAAGTCTATTACAGATCCATCCCATATTACACTAGTCATAAAATACAGTACATTATTGTATAAATTATTCAAATTATTATCATTTATATTTACATCTATTGTATAAAAATCCTCGCTAAAATAGTTATTATAGAAATTACTTAACATGACAATATCATAAGGTAACATTGGAAATAAAAAATTACTAAATATAATTCCAATAAATATTGTTAAAGGAATACTATTACTAGTATTACTTTGAAGTTCACTTGTTCTAATATTTATTAACATCAAGATAAATAAAAATAATATAGATACAGCACCTATATATACTATTATATATGATAAACCTATGAAATTTAGACCTATTATATTCAAATAAGAGGAAATACCTCCAAATAATAGTATTAAAAATAATACGGATACAATAGGGTTTTTAGTTAAAATAACGTATATTCCTGTAAGAAAAGCCATTATTGAAAATATATCTAATATGTATTCAACAAAACCATTTGTTAAAATTTCGTTTATTCAAAATAAGGGATAGTTATTATTCATAAATAATATTTTTAATATTTATTATTAAGAGGATAAGTACAGACATACGTCTGTACGTCCTCTGTATGTCTGTACGTGATACTCACCACCCAGTATCATCAACCATAGGGTTATTTATTCCCAAGTGTAGAGCTCGAAGTGATCCAAAATATTTAAGAAAGTTATACAGCCAAAGGGAGCTTGCACCTGGAACAAGAGCACTTAGACTCGAACTAAGAAATTAAAGGTTGAAGCTTTCTGTTTTACCTTTAAACTATACTCTTTATGTGTGCTAGGCTGCGCCTTACAAGGAATTTAACTAACGGAAAAGAGGTGACTCGAACACCTAGGTGCTTAAACACAATATTTAGCAAATATCTTACCTTACCTATGGCAACTTTTCCCATAAAGTACGAACTAGACCGGCATCGAACCGGCATCTGCTTCCGTGACAAGGAAACCCTCTACCAATTAAGTTACTAATTCTTAAGTTAAGTTTTTAACACTAAATCGAGCTTAGAGCTTGCATACGTACTGACGAAGTATGTCTATATGTATACGGCGCTATATATAGCGAGGCGCAAGCTCCTCCTCCTCCTCCTCAAAATAAAGTGAGTGTGGTGCGGTGTGGTATGACGTGGCTGCAGGCGACTTCGTACGTACACCGTGCTCCTTCTATAAAGATAGTAAAAGAGCTTGCACCGTAAATTTAATATACGATATGTGAGATTCGAACTCACAAAGAACATTTGGAAGATGGACGTTTTACCAATTAGACTAATATCGCAGCATTAGCTTAATGCTATGTAGGCATACTTATTTAGGCTTCGCATGCAAAGGGATCAGCAGTATACTATATGCAATACGCAGTACTACGTACGTAGTACTACGCAAAAAAAATTAAGAATATACATTATATATAGGATCTACCGGATTCGAACCGATGACCGAATGATTAAAAGTCACATGTATTACCATTATACTAAGATCCTTTTGTATATTGGTGTTAATTTGGAAATGATGAATAATCTACTAAGAACCTCAATAATAAATTGAAACATATAAAAAAAGTCAAACTACATCCACAAAATGTCAATATAAAATACCACCTTCAAAACCTACATGATGGTTGTCAGTTAAATGGTAAGCAAATATTCTTCATAAAGCTACCGCTAAAAATATTGTTCCAATTATCACGTGGAACCCGTGGAAACCTGTCCCAAAATAAAAACATGTACCAAAAGCACCATCACTAATAGTAAAAGATGATACATTATACTCAACTCCTTGGAATACTGTAAATATTATAGCTAGTAATATAGTAATAATAGACCCATATAAAGCTCCTTTTCTTTCCCCATGAATTAAAGAGTGATGAGCGTAAGTTACTGTTGCACCACTAGATAAAAGTATTACTGTATTAAGTAAAGGTAATTCAAAAGGATTTATAGGTTCAATACCTATAGGTGGTCATTGAGATCCTAATTCTACAGTAGGTGTCAATGAACTGTGAAAGAAAGCCCAAAATATAGCTAAAAAAAATAGTGCTTCAGATACTATAAAAAGTATAACACCTAAATTTAATCCTTTTTGTACTGCTAATGTATGATCCCCTAATAAAGTAGCTTCTGATATTATATCTCTAAATCAGAAAGCCATAGATGAAATAACTAATATTAAAGAGATAAAAAATAAATAATAACTATTATTAAAATTATGCATAGATAAAGCAGCACTAGTAGCTAAATTTAATAAACTAACGCTAGTATATAAGGGTCATGGAGATGGAGATACTAAATGAAACGGATGATCTTGAAAATTACTTCTAATTAAATTAGTCATTTTATCGTTTTATTTTTTTTTTATTTTTTTACTTGATTTGATTTATTTGTTTTTTTTTCTGTTTTTTTGTTTTGTTTTGTTTTGAGCAAAAAAGGCTAGTATATTATTATCTTTTTAATAAAAAAAAATTTTTTTTTATTTATATAGCAGACATACATACTTCGTCAGTATGTATGTATGCAGTACGCCTAACCAATTTTTATAAAGGCGTGTGTGTCCACCCTTTATAGTAGGAAAGAAAGGAATTGAACCTTCGATGACTTTATTAGTCATTAAGTTTACAGCTTAACCCGTCATACCAACAAACGGGACTCTCCTTATATATAGTATATAATAAATATAACAAGTGATATTTAGAATATATTCCTATATATATATAAAAATCAATCAAAATTTGATTTGAGGATTTTCATAAAAATTTTTATTGTTAAGTATAATAAGTCCCGTGCAACTTCCACTACACGAACCGTATTTCGACTTTACACTAATCAGAGTCACACATACGAAGAGCCCCATATTAAAAAATAAAATCTAGCTTGCACCGTCATCTATTCTTGTTTAATACAGAACAGCAAACTTATTGCGCATACTCCTTTCAGCATGTGACGAGTGGTTAGTACCAATCCGAAGTTATATTCACCGTGTCATGGTGATCCACGATTACTAGCAATTTCTTATTCATATAGCCGAGTTTCAGACTACAATCCATATCTAATTTTATCCTATTTTGGGAGATTAGCTAAAATTCACATTTTTGCATCTCTTTGTTTAGGTACATGTGGCACGTCTATAGCCCACAACATCAAGGCCATGAGGACTTGTCTTGATCCCTTTTATCATAACCCATATACAGGTGAACTGCTTTATTTTAGAATTTACAAATAAAGCAAGGGTTTTCGTTAATTCCATGGACCGAACCACAGTTTCACAACATCAACTGAAGACAGCCGTGCAACACTTGTATAATACTTGCATTAATCTATAACCTAAAAGCATAGTTAGCTAAATAATATTTAAGCCAGCTATATATCTTAGAGCTTGCGCCTAACACTTAAATTTAGAGCGAGGAGGAGCTTTCGCCGCCCCGCGCCGCTACCTTTAAATAAGTGATGGTAGTAGATAGCATTTTTTTATATTCAAGTTGTGGTAAGGTTTTTCGTGGGTCATCGAATTAAATAACATACTTCACTGCTGGTGTCAGAAACGGTCTAGTGATTTCAGTTCCTGCGTTGCCACATTACTCTTGAGGTGAAATGCTTACACTTTCATTTATAGACTAGATGGTAAAATTTAATACGAGCTTACGCCCTTGTTTGTATTTAACTATATCTAACCTATGGCATTCATAATTGACTGCTAAGACTACTTGGGTATCTAATCCTTTTTGTGACCTAAGCCTTCGTCCTTCAACGTCAGTTTTTATATAAAAGATTGCCTTCGCCTTTACCAGTCCCCTAGGTATTAATGAATTACAACTCTACACTCTAGAGTAAGATCTTCTTATATAAAACTCTAGTAAAATTGTTCCCGTTAAGGCAAATTCTACCGTCTAAGTACCCTTTAAACCTATTTAAGATGAATAACACTAGTCTCTTACGTATTGCCGCGACTGCTGGCACGCAATTGGTCAAGACAAGATGTACATACCGTCATTATAGGTATGTATACAGAATTTTATTCGATAAATCGATTAACTCCATTTTTATGGAGCCATTCTTCCAAGTTACCAGTTCAGCCGTTAGGCCATTGACCAATATTCCTCACTGCTGTACTTCGTTTGCCTTGGGATTTTTTCATCCCCAATGTGGTCGATCAACCTTTCTCAGCTTCGACTAAGAGAATACTAGGCTTGTTAAGCAATTACCTTAACAACTACCTTTCCCCGAGATTTTTTATCTTCATCTAAAAGCGAACATGACCGTTCTTTATTACTATAAAGGATTTGCCTTTACTTTTAGGTAGTACAAAAAACCATAATACTCACCTGTACACCACTTTTAATTAAAAAAACCCCTTTAGAGAGATTAACCTTATAAATAGAGGAGAATAAACCCTAAATTTAAACCTCCTTAATAACCAGTTTTACAGAAAGGAAAGAATAACTTTACTGCAACTGTAAAATTTAATTAAACGTTCGATTAGCATGTGTCAAGTATTTGGACAGTGTTCAATCAGAGCCATCACCAAACTCAACTTTGGTTAAAGTGAGTAAAGGCGAGCTTGCGCCACGCCTTATTTAACACCACTTTATCAATTAATGATATTATAAATTAAATTAAATTAAATTACAATAACATCACTAATATATTTTAAGATACTTTAGAGCGAGGAGGGCGCAAGCATACATACATACTGACGAAGTATGTCGAAAGGAGGAGCTTGCGCTATATATAGCGCAAGCTCCTCGCTATATATAGCGCAAGCTCCTCGCTATATATAGCGCAGACGAAGTATAAATATCCCGTACGAAGACTCAGATATAGCATGAAAAAAAATCAGGCTGAGTAAAGAAAAGGGGGGGCGAATTATCTACTAAATAAATTTAAAAGTAAAGCCCTAGATATCAGATCAGTAAAAAAAGTAATATAATAACTGTATATACTTTAAAAGTATAAGGATAAATAATGATTCCCATTTTAGACTCGAACTAAAAACCGTAATATTAGAAGTATTCTGCTCTACCATTGAGCTAATGGGAAAAAAAATAAAAGGTGACTTTTTAGCTAGCCAACATATGCCGCCACCCGCATTAATTTTATTAATATTAAACATAAACAGCTATATCTAGGTATATAATATATTATTTACAATTTATAGGGCTTACACCTAAAAAAAATTTTTTTTTGCCTTTCGCTAAATATTAGCACTACTTCGTGCTTCGGCGTAAGCTCGAAGTACAAATTAAGTAATCAGCAGAAGTACAAAATTGGCATTTTATAAAATAAAGTCCAAATTTATATTTTACCTAAATACTCTATTGTTGAAGAATAATTAAACCTTGTCATTGTTATTACCTGTCTACTATCAATTTTCAATGCACTTTTACCTAATTCATAAACAAAACCTATAGTTATAATAGTTATAAACCCTAATAATATAATTAAACCGTAAATATTATTGACATACTCACTAACAGCAAAAGGAAAAGTTAATAATATTTCTAAATCTAATAATAAGTATACTAAAGCGAAAATAAAAAATTTAACACCAAATTGTGTTCTATTTTGCCCTAAAAAACTATGAAAACCACATTCAAATATGCTATACTTCTCTTGATACGTTTAAGCTAAATTTCTCATATCTATAAATTTTAGAGCTTGCGCCTTGATTTTAACTATTATTTTCTATTCGTATTCATTCTATTACGGATTTTTTTTATTTGATCTAATCCTTCTTTAGTTAAATGCGATTTATTTTCCATTAATCTTACGACTTCACAAAAATCTGTGAAATCTAAATTTTTATTTCCTTTTAAAGGATATTTAATGAAAAATGGAACAATAATATCTTTTATACTAGAAAAATTAGTTACTTTAAAATCAATAGTACCTCTAGGATCTAAACTTGTATTACCACACCCTAAATATTCAATTAAGCTTTTTATTAAATACTCATCTCTATTACTTTGAGTTAAAATAAAACTTAATTTAACTGCTTCTCCTAATTTAGATGTTTTAGACTTAAAAACTACGACACTAAAACAACCCTCTGCATCAACAAATCCAGATAATCAAAAAGGATTCAGAATTTGAGGTAACGATGTATCAGGTCTTAAAATAGTATTAATACCAGGGAAAGCAATACTTAAATCATTATTTAAACCATTATTTATTACAGCCTTTATAGCTACAAGTTCCAATAATCCTTCTTTTGTAAGATGACTTTTGTTTTTTATTAAATTATGAGCCATTTTAAACAACTTATAATCAGCTTGTTTTTTAGTTATTAAGGGGTATTTATCAAAATGATTAATTATAAGATCTAAACCTTTTAAAGATTCTACTCGATATTGTGCAGAATCCTTAGTCATAAGAAATACATTACCTACATCAAAAAATTCTTTAATCTTATTTAATAAACTTAAGTCTTTTTTATGTAAGCTTATTACAAATCTACAAACTACACGTCAACCTAACTTATATTTATTATCTTTTATTATAGTTAACATAAAAGAACCTTCACCATCTACAAACCCCGAGATGTATGAAGGATTTAGTTTAGATTCTAAGGTACTGAAATTTCTTTTAAAATTTATAGAGTTAGAAGGGATTTTAGCCTGATAACTTATTTCTAAGCCCACTAGAGTACATCTTAATACTAAATTATTAGTACAACTACCGTATACTCGTTGCTCTTTTACAGACAATAAAGCTGACTTAGATCCGCGGTTGCCTATTATACTTTCGTATATCTTCTGACTTATTACTATACCTGAGTAATTACTTCAGCCACAATTAACCTTTCGATTAATGCTTAGTATCAGAAGCTTTAAGGTTTTCCCGGAATTTGATAGTTTTACCCAATTAATTGATTTCCCTGTTCAATTTTTAGGATTATGAGGAGCAAATATTAAATTAATAAATAAAAAAAGTAAAGCAATTATAGATACAAATAAAATAAATAATGTCATACTACTCATTTAATTACTAAATAAAACTTGTACCAATATGGTACCCATACTTAATCATTCTTTATTCATAAATATAAATAATAATATTACCAATGTAATTATAGAAATTGTAATAGAAAAAGGGCTAGATATAAGTGTAATTCTACCCTTAAAATCCCCAGCTTCAAAGATTAAACCCTTTTTAAATAAAAATTCACCTATAGAAGGATTTATACTATGATCAGGTAAATAGAAAAAAATTTTTTTTATTATATTTAAGTAATAAACTGCACCAATTACACTAGTAAGTATTGCAATTAAAGTTAAGAAAATATAACCATTATCTAAAGCAGCACTTAATACCATCTGTTTGGCAAAAAACCCTACTAGAGGTGGTATACCCACAAAAGAGAAAATTGTGATAGCTAAACTTAAAGATAATAAAGGATTTATATAGAAATACCCTTTTAATTGGCTAATTACTTGTATTGGAGAGTTATTTTTATCTAATAAATCTTTATATTCTTTATTTGTTGTTATATAACCATATAAAGAAAACCCTATAGTAATTATTATAATAAACACATTTAAATTACTTATAGAATATTGTATTAAATAAAATATAAAAGCTTGTGTTGATTCTATACTACAACCACTTAAAGCTAATAATATAAAACCTACATGAGAGATAGTACTGTACGCAAGTAATCTCTTAATTCTAAATTGTGTCAAACCAACAACAGTTCCAATTATTAATGAAAAAAGAGAACTTATTAATAAAAGGTATGTTCAACTAAATTCTGATAAATAATTATTTGTATGATAAACTAATTCTAACAAAAATATAAAAATAGAAATTTTAGCTATTATAGCCACAAATGTTGTAACTATAGTGGGTATAGCATCATATACGTCAGGAGATCAAAAATGAAAAGGTGCTGCACTTACTTTAAATAAAAACCCTATACTAAATACTAGTAAAGCAAAATTTAAATAATATGATTTATACCATGAAGTTAAAGCAGGCATATCCGCAGCACCATCTTTTACATCACTTATACTATTAAGTATATAAAGCCCATCCAGACTTGTAGTACCAGAATTAATATATAATAAACTTGTACCTAATAAAATAAAGCACGAGCTTAAACCACCTAATAAAAAATAAATTAAACCCCCTGCTGTAGATAATTCAGAATTTCTATAAATAGTACTTAATAAATACAAGCCATAACTTTGCAATTCAATAGAAAGAAATATAGAAACTAAATCATTCGTAGACATTAAAAAGACTGCTCCACTGATAACAAATAATAATATTAAAGGATATTCGATAATTTTCATATGTTCCCCCATTTTATTAAAAATTTTGGTTCTATAATTTAAAAATTTTTGATAAATTATATCTTTTAATGATGAATGTTCAGGTATTCAGGCTTTTCGGGGGTAGAAACTCGTTAATTGTAATATTAATATACTTAAAAAAAAAATAAATATATGAAATATTAATGTTATATTAGTAATATGTAATAAACCTCCATGTAGCCCAATACCTTTATTAATTATAGACAAACTCATTGTATCATGTAAAATACAATAAATCAAATCTATAAGAGCAATTCGGTTGAAGTTAACCGACATATCCTGCCTTAAAGTAACGGCATTCGACAGTAATAATCCTATTATACTTATAAATATCATAAAATAAAAAAAAAAAATTAAGGCTTTATTATTTTAAGCAAGCTTGAACGGCTAATAATTAGCGAGCTTGCTTAAATAATAAGCAACGATGTGATGCTCTTTACTGTTATAACTCAAATAAATACGGCGCATACGTACGGTGACATATATGTATGTCTGCCACCACCTTATATGGCGAAGTCGTGCAAGCTCCTATAAAAACATATAAAAACTCCTCATTCTAAAAATCAACCAACCAATCAACCAACCAATCAGCCAACCAATCAACTAACCTGGGGAGAAAATCGAATTCTCATCTTTAACGTATGAAATTAAGGTTTTACCTTTAAACTACCCGGGCCTACTTTATTATATTAGAGCTTGCGCACACACGAGGAGGAGCTTCGCGCGACGTAGTATGCATACATACCGTAATGCATACTACGTCGCGTACAGATGACGAACTATAGATCTATATATATAGCCGTACGTATGTAAGCCCAGCACCCTAAATATATAAGGAGTACGTAGTACGTACGACTTAGTTATACTAGCGTATACGTCGCAAGAAATCGTGTGCAGGTAGTGCTAGTCCTTAGCGTAAGGAAAAAAAGGATAGGGAGCGCGGTGCTATATATAGCACCGCGCTCCTCCTCCTAAAAACAATAAAGGGACAATACTCTGATTTGAACAGAGAACCTACTGTGCCACATACAGTCGCTCTACCTATTGAGCTATATTATCCTTAAAATAATAAGAGCGAGGAGGAGCTTGCGCTATATATAGCGCAAGCAAGCTCCTTCTCAATATTAGTATTCTCATATTTTCCGTGTGGTATATATCGCGCACAAGCTCTATAAGCTTTAGAATATTTATTATATAATAAATACGAGGTTTATTTTTTTTTAGAACTTTAGCACGCGAAGCTGCGAAGCCACAATTGCAGCTTAAATATAAGTATATTATAGCAATAATTAGAGCTTGCGCCTGTGTAGCGTATAAACATAGCACTACTAACCTAATTATAAATTTTCTGAGCTTGTGCGCGCGATATACCGCACGAAAAATCCATTTAATCTTTTTCGTGCGGTATATCGCACGCCCCCCCCGACATACTTTGCCAGGACGCAAGCTCGGATAGAAAAAATTATGTTGGAGTGATTCGACACTCAATTGTAAATACCAAAAATTTATGACTTACCCATTAGTCCACAACATACTCAATAAAGAGCTTTAGCTTTAGTAGCTGCAGCCTAAATTTTCTATATATTATAAAATATAGATGACAAGATTTGAACTTGTACAGTCGTTAAACCAAACCGTCCTAAGCGGCTCCTGTCTACCATTTCCAGCACATCCATTATATTTTATGCCTAAGGTAAGACTTGAACTTACAACCAAAGCAGCTTCAATGCTCTGCTCTACCAATTGAGCTTCTCAGGCTTATGGAGAAATCAGGAATTGAACCTGAAAATCCGACGTGCAAAGTCAGCGTTTTACCAAATTAGACTATATCCCCTTATGTGCAGACGACTTCGTCGTACGCTTAAAATATTTAGCGCAAGTAGCAACATCTCAACCCTGAGGAGGAGGAGGGGCTTGCGCTATATATAGCACCCAGAACTATATAATATCCGAGGAACGACTTGAACGTTCACGGCTATTAACCAGCAAAACTTAAGCTTGCACTGTCTACCATTCCAGCACTCGGATATAATAAAGATATAAATAAGAGCAGCCTTACATTTTATGGCGCCCGACATACTTCGTCAGGAAGCTTGTGTGCCCAGCGCTATATGTCGCACCAGGCTAAAGCGCATGCTCATATTACATATTAAAGAAGGAGGGCGCAAGCTCGAGGAGGAGCTTGCGCCGCTATATATAGCGATATATATAGCGCCGCATACTTCCTGTGGCGTAGCGCCAAGCCAGCCTGAAATCTATATCTATATACAGATGCGGGTAAAGGATTTGCACCCTTGTCTTTTGGGCATGAGCCAAAAATGTTTCTATTACACCAACCCGCATTATTAAGAACTTTTGCTGCAGACGACTTCGTCGTACACTTAAAAGTTAAAGCGCACGACGAAGTCCGTCTGCAGCAGAATATACAGCCATAAGGCTAAAGTGACTTGAACACTTATAATTACTGTTATGAGCAGTACGCTCTACCAATTGAGCTATAGCCTCAATAAAAAGAATGACGGTGCTGGGCATACATACGTAGGGTTATATATATAACTCGTCGTATGTAAACCTCTGCGCCTGACGTAGGGATATTTATAATTCGTCTGCTGTATATATAGCGCAAGCTCCTCGATATACTTCGCCATTATGTATGTGGCTTGCGCCTACCTAATAGACTAGGCAGGAATCGAACCTGCGATGGTAGCATTGAAAGAGCTATGTCGTACCACTTGACTACTAATCCTTATAACTCCTAGCCGGGTGCAAGTATCGCACTTACTTCTATTGATTACAAAACAATTGCATTCCTTTTATGCTAACTCGGCTTTAAATAAAATATATCAATTATATAGTTTACTATAAAATTAGTACTTAATACCTTAAAATCTCTAGATTCTTGCAAATTAAGCCTAATGACGTAATATTATATTACGTATATTTAAGAAATATCCCAAGACAAGCTTCGTGCCTATATGCTTTCAGCACTTATCTTTGACTAACTTAGCTTTCCTGCCATGCTTATGTTATTTATTTAGTTAGTGACTATAACATCCCATTTTCCTTTTTTTTCTTTCGTACGACGTCGAAAAAAAAGAAATTAATACAAGGCACATAAACAACAGGTAAACCAGAGGTTAATAAAATTGGCATACCTTTTGGGTATACAACAGTACCCCATGTTCCTTTCGTACAAGATTAATCCTTGTTATATTCTAATTCCCTCTAGAAGATAGAAACCATACTGTCTCACGACGTATTTAACCCAGCTCATGTAACTTTTTAATCGACGAACAGTCGTACCCTACATAGTTTCTGCATCCGTGAGGATAAGTTAAGCCGACATCGAGGTGCCAAACCGCGCACTCATTATGTACACTCTTGCGCAAATTAGCCTGTTCAACTTGTTATCATTTTAATTTATTTCCATTTTTTACAAAAGGGTTCAGACTATTTCTTCATTTCTTATTTTTTTTTCACCAGATGGGGCTCGTACCTAAAATTAATGTACGAGTTTACGCCCTAAATACAAACCTATTATTTTCCGCTATTTTTTTTTTATTTATAGCTTCCACATTGCTTTTTAACTTAAAACTCTTCCTTTATTCATATATAATTTTATATTACGTATTTCTTTTAAACCTACTTCAGTTAAATGTTCTTTGTTTTTTAACATTACATAAGCTTGTCTAAAAAGTAGATAGTCTTCAAATTTTTTTGTAACTAGAGGATATTTATCAAAATGATTTATAATCAACTCTAATTCTTTTAAAGACTCAAATTTAATTTGACTATTTTCATCCGTTATGATAGTTCCTCCATTAAAGAATTTTTTAATTTCATTTAATATATGTAAATCCCGATTATGTAACTCAATTTTAAAACGTAATTTTATAGCTCAACTAGTAGAACGAGTATTATCATTATAAACTGTTATATTAAATGAACCTTATGCATCAGAAAATCCTGTGACAGCCCATGAATCTATACTCGTATTAACTGAACTATAAGTAGCTGATGTAGATTAAGATTTACCTGACACTCAACCTTTTACTGCAAAAGCACCAATCCGACGTTTATATGCTAGTATTGAATAATCAATATTAGGTTTAACAAAACCTCTCATATTTATAGATGATAATCCTTTATATGAAGAATCAATGTTTTTCAAACCTCCTTTCCACCTTACTTTAAATTGAGATCTATCTGCTCTATATCGTTTAGTTAATCTACCTTTAGCTTCTAATCTTACACCGCCCATATTTTTATAATTTATAGAATTAAAAATTATTTCATATATTTTTAAATAATCTTTATTAAGGCACTGGTGTGAAGCTGCTGCTGTGGCAGCGGCACTCATAACGTTATAAAATAACTTATTTAAGAATTTAGATAAATTCTTATCGAGCTTGCCCCCTCTTAGTATATAACTTATTTTAGTATTTAGATATTTATTTTCTAATAATTTAAAATCTATACCTTTTATATGAAAACTTTTTTCTATTATTCTATTTACTTTAGGTAAAACTACCTTATTTAAAATAGTATCCATCGTTCTTAATATATTAGCTCTTCTATTTTTTAATTTAGATAGTAAAATATTAGTGAAAAAATCACTATGAAATACCACCGATCTAATATTTACAATATTAAATTCAACTTTCTTATTATAATATTTTACTATAAAATTTTTCAATTTATATAAAAGTTTTTCTTCAAATTTATATTTATTAAGATTTAGTCTTAATTTATATTTTCTAAGAAGTCTTAAGTTTTTAATTAAAAAAGATTTAGTTAGAGTTTTTTCATATTTAAAAATTTCTTGCAGACTTCGTAGGGCTACTGGTTGGTTATCAGCTTTAGCTAAATCCTTAAAATCAGAACTATAGCTTGTTTGCATATCCTCCGGATTAGAAGCAGCCAGACTTCGTATGCAGCCACCTTCCTTCTTATATAAAATAACTGCAAATTTAGCTATTAAATTAAAAAGATTTTTGTTTAATTTTTTTATTTTTTTTAATAAAGATATTTTTTCTCTGTTATAGACATATACAGTTATAACTGCTTTATTATTAGTATGTTTTACTTCTGCCTTACTAGCAAATATTTTATTTAATGAAATACTTCTAGTTTTATATGATCTATATTTATTATATAAAAATTTAGGATTAAAATACAAATTAAAAAAACTTTTAATTAATAAATTAATATTTAAATCATAAATAGGCATATTTTTTATATTATTTTTATTAAATACATAAATACTATTTTTTCATTCCCTAGATACAGGGGGAAAGTATCTTTTTCCTACTTCAGATTTACTTTTAAAAGGTATTTTTTTATTATCTTTATTAAGAGCTTGCGCCAAAAAAATAGATAAAAACTTTGGAGTTTTATTATTCATGCTATGTATAATTTATTATATTTTTTTACATATAAAAAAAAAAAGAAAGTTGGGTATTAATAAAGGATTATTGTTAGCATTACTCACCTTATAGTCGTTGAACGATTTTATCTTTATGTAAGCAGCTAGCTGCTTTATAATGCTGAGATAAATTTCGCTTCAAATTTACTTTTTTTCTAGAGCGAGCTGTATACAGCTATATATCACCCCAGCCTTAAAAGTAATTTTTGAAATTAACCCAATATATTATCAATTATTTATTGCGTACGTAAGCCGATTTCATACTTCGTATGATATTTATGCAGACATACTTCTGTACAAATATCCCTAACGTAGTATGTATGTCTATACGTCTGTATGCGGACTTCGTATACATAAATATAAATATTGAAGGACAAACATCCCTAGCGTAGCTTTTCCAATAATCCAAGATCTCTCCTTTTTGTATCTTGTGATCCTATGCCCCGCTTACGCGACTGTAAGATTTGTTGTTAATCAAACAGTAAGGCAAGATTAAGCCATTAAGCTTTATAAGTAACAAACATTTTTATTATTAAAAAGCTTACACTTAAAATAATTTAAGCGTAGCATACTTCAGGCTTAGATTTAGCTTGCGCTAAATATTTTAAGCACAGCAGCACTAAATAATAACTATAGTAAAATATTAGAGAGGTGCAAACTCGAGGTGCCAGAGCTTGCGCCAGAACTTGTGTCTCGAGCTTGCGCCTATCTCATAATATTTACTTTATTACGTCTAATTTCACTATAAATAAAATCTTACCTCCTAATTTCATGGAAATTATATTGCAAAAATACATATATAATTTTTATACTGTACCCAAGGACTATATTATAAATGAATCGAATTCATTCATATTATATTCTATGAATAGAACATACATGATTAAATATAGGATTACTATAAAAAATTGCAAACATAAATTTTTTTATTATTAGACACACCCATTTACTCTTTATGGGGTCTGTGCCCCGCATAAACTGTCTCCTAACAATTGTTCTACCTTATAAATACGTATTGTATTGGTATGAGTAAACTACGAAGTTCCTAACTTCGTAATTTTATAGTTCGTAAATTAGTAACTTCATAGTGAGGTGTCAACTAACTAGCGGTGCAGCTATGTAGCTGCGCCACAAAATTGCCTTATCACACCATACTGATACGTATTTTGACGACGAGCTATATATAGCGCCGTCCTTGTAGTTTGATTTATTTATTTCGGTTGACTTTCTTATTTAGTTCCGCATATAGCTACACTGATTTCCATACTAGCACGTTTAGTAGTGCATAGTATAAAAATCTAAGATAAATTTAAAATAAATAAATTATAATATGATGGAATAATAAAGGTGTTTCAATTATATTTTATCAATTACCTTATACACTCAGAATAGCCGGGATCATATTCAATAATTAGTAACAGTAAAGCTGCATAGGGTCTTCTCGTCTAACTAGAGGTAAGCAGTATCTGCACTGCTATTCCAATTTCACTGAGTCAATCATAGAGACAGCTGTTGTATCGTTACATCATTCATGCAAGACCGCATTTAACGGCCAAGGCGTTTCGCTACCTTAGGACCCTCACGCTAAGGCCGCCATTAACCGGGGGTTCCTCTAAGACCATACTTTTATCAATATAGTTAATTCGTTAACCAGCCGGCATCGGGCAGAGATCACACTCAATACCTAGATTTTCATCTTTATGCAAAGTGCTTTGTTTTAATTAAACAGTCGTACAACAATATTTCATGCTTCTTCCTTTTTACTCGTATTAATCGAGACTAATGAGCCCTCCTTCAACTTGTTATCAGTTATTAAGGCGAAAGCTCTAATTAGAGCTTGCGCCTTAACTTTAACTTTCCATATTTTACAACATGGTTCAGACTATGTCTTCATTATCTATTACCGTTTTCGCTAAAATTTTCTATTATAATGTTCCTGTACACGATTAGTGAATTGAGAGCTTGCGCCTTATGTGATATAAATCTCATATTCAAGGGTTTTATTTTTCTTAAGAATCAGGAGTTTCTTCATCCCTGCAAATAATCTTATCGGTTAATGTTTTATCTGTAAGTTTATTTGTAGATAATCTTGCTCCATTCATTCCCTCTGAAAGCCTTAATAATAAAATTTTTACTTCTTCATTATCAATGTGTGCTTTGCTAAATAATTTGTTACAAATAAAGCAAAAGCTTTTAAAATCCTCCTTCTTTCTAGAATAAAATTCTAATTTGCTTAAAAACACATTAAAATAATTGTGTAAAAAATCAATTCCTGTGATTTCTAATCTCACGGAAGGTTTACTATTACCCTTAGCCTTACGATCACGTATTTTAATTCCACCTTTAGAAGGTAGATTTAGAGGTTGTGTCGCATCAGCTATTAGTTGGATACGTAGCATCAAATATTCACAAATATCTATTAAAAGGGGTTTTTGAGCTGAAGTTAACTCTAATTCAAATTTAGGAGTTAACCCCCGTGTCTGTACGATGAAACTACCCTCCCCTTCTATAAACCCTAATAACTTATAATCAGTAATTACGCGTTTATAATTGACAGGTAGAGTAGTAGATGCACGTTTTGTATTATGGTTGGCCCGTATCTCTTCAATTTTGGTCTTCAAAGATTCAGTGACTGAATCTGAACGATCAAAGTATAAAAAGAAAGCCTCCCTGAAATTAATATAATCTAAATACTTATCACCCATTAATTGAAACTCGTCCAATAAATCGATGAGAATACGTAGTTCCTTTTCAGAACCTACCTCAAAGGAACAAGTATTATATTTAGGTCTTAGTACTACTCGTCCCACACCTAGTATGTGACAAATAGTCCTTAAAACGGCTTCATCGTCTATGTGTAATTTAATTACAAACTCAAAATAATAACGCATTTTATTATTAGACATTATTTTACGTTTTATGTGAAAACACCCTTCAGCATCTATAAACCCAGCAACTCACTCATAAAAATTTTTATTTACTTGATTCTTCATTTGTTGGACATTATTTTATTTGCATATTACAGGTAAAGATAAGTTGGGTTTTAAAAGGCGATTATTGCTGTATTACTCACGCCTTAGTCGTTGAACGAATTTATTGTTTTTTTAGAGCTTGCGAGCTTGCGCCTGCTTGCGCACCCCGCTAAAAAGGTTACAGCAGAGCTTGCATTGCCCCGACGAGGAGCTTGCGCCGCGCCGTCGGGACTACAAATACTAATAAACTTCGCTTCAAATCTACTTATCTAGAGCTTGCGCCTATGTTAAAAGTAGTTTTTGAAATTTTCCCAATATATTACCAGTCAATTTTAAGTGTTAATACTTAAATTACTGGAGGACAAACATCCCTAAGTTACGGTAGTAAGTTTGCCGAGTTCCTTTATGATTGTTACCTCATTACGCCTTCGTATTCTCTACTAGCTTACTTGTTTCAGTTTCTAGGTACGGTACTTCCTTCTCCTATTTCCTTAATTAAGCGAGTGGTACTACGTACTACATGCTGGCTTAACTACGCAGTAGTTTGCATGCATGAGTAGTGTCACCCACTTAGTTTTATAAAGAAAATCAGATCGGTTACTTTTTTTTCCAGCACATTTTTCACTCCCTACAAGGCGCGGTTGCAAGCTCCTCAAAAAAAATAAATTTTTCGAGGTGCTTGCCCGTGCCTTGAAGGTTAAATGTTGTCTAAAGTAATTAGATTTTCTCATCGCAATAATATAAGTATTATCAACTTAGAGGCCGTTACTTTTTTAAAACTCTTTCCATAAGCTTTAGGCGAGAGAGCTTAACATATAATATAATATTATATTATATTATAATTTACATAGCCCTTCTTTTTTGTTACTCATGTCACCATTATCACTTGAGTTGTCCTATATTTTTCTTTAAAAAAGAAAAGTCAAATATTAACTCAACGTTCTGCTACCCCACAAAAATGACCATAACTTAATTTATTATGGTCATTTGTGGACAAAGTTTCGGTATATTATTTAGATCCGATAAATTTTCGATGCTTTTAAGATTTAACAAGTGCTCTGTTACGAGGTCTTTAAAATATGGCTGCTTCCAGGCCTATCTTCTTGTCGACTTATATAAAAACCCTCTTAATTTCACTTAATAATAATTTTGGAACCTTAACTATTTCTTTGTTCTGGGCTGTTTCCCTTTTGACATACAACCTTAGCATTCTATGTCCGATAATTCAAGAACCATCTTTGTCATTCCGAGTCTACATACTCACCGATAAAATCTTCACGATCCCCCGATGTATACAAATAAAATGTATTTCATATAAATAGATAAATAGCGAGGAAGAGCTTTCGCCGCGCCGCGCCTTACTTATCCATATGAGAATATACATCTTGTCTGAGATAAAGTTCTGTACCTGCTAAGATGTTACTTAAACTGCCTACTTTTATAGGTTTCGCAGAAAACCAGCTATCCTAGTCAGTGTTGTCTTTCACTCGCTTACCATAGTTCTTCGGATATCTTTGCAACGATAACCCGTTCGGACCTTTATAGCCCTGACTATAGTAAGATCACTAGGCTTCGGGTCTAACTTTAGACACTATTCATTATTTTAATGATCGGTTTAACTATGCATGTCATCTATCAAATCAAGATAATTAGCTCGCATCTAATGTTAACTTGGTGACCCATTATGCAAAAGGTACGCTCTTGCTTTTTATTATCAGCTTGAGCTGCTTATAAAACTACTATTTCAAAAAAATTTTCCCTCACGGTACTTTTCACTGTCGCTCATGTATTATATTTAGGCTTTGAGGAAGGTTCCCCATAAATTCAAACAGCTTTTAGGCCATTTTACTTATTTATATAGGCTACTCTATTTTAGTTCACACTAATCATAGAATCTCGTTTGATTTTTTTTCCTGAAGTTAATAAGATATTTCAATTCACTTCGTTTATTAAATAATTTCTCTAAGAGTTCATATGTTTTATTCATGTACATAAGTTAAATTTCTCTCTTTAATACATAGCACGTATTTCCATAATAGTCTCTTTATATACTTGTATATCTTAGATATAATATAAAAGATATATACAATTCATTTATATTTTTATAATTTCTACAATAAATTAATACTGTATTTATACCCTTAGTATAGCTATAACGAGGGGGAGGAGTTTGTGCCACGCCACGCCTAAAGGCGCAAGCTCTAACTTAACTTAAAAATTTTTTTTCCTGCCAAATACAAACATGTATTACACAAGGAGTAAATATATCGGGTTACTGTGACTCGAACACAGAATAATCCCATCCCAAATGAGATGTCGTAACCAATCTGACTCTAACCCGTAAAAATATAAAATTTAGAGCTTGCGCCCTGCACCTTAGTCCAAGAGAGTTTGTACCCTAGTACTATATAATGAAGGTAAAAACTATAAACTAATCAAACCGTGCTACATACTTCGGCCCGCCTACTTCTGTATGCAGGCATACTCCTCAAGAGTGAAGGTACGCCTGCATACTTTCTAAGGAGTGTACTTCATTTCATATGGAACACAAATAAATAAATAAAGAGATGGGCTTCGGCTCCTCGCCCTTCAGTTTATAATTTTAATATAGGTAGAGCTTGCGCATGCAGAGAATATGGGATTCGAACCCATGATGGAGATTAACCATAACTAATCTCAAGCTAGCCACCTTAAACCACTCGGTCAATTCTCTTTAATCCTGAAATGTAAATAACGTACAACCATAATATTAATTATATTAATACTATACCGCCATACATACTTCGTATGCTTTATATAAAGCAGACGAAGTATGTAGAGAGCTTGCAGACGAAGTATAAATATCCGCAAGCTTTAAATAATTAACCTTCTTTGATTCCTCAGCGGCTCGAACGCTGATATTATTCTTATCAAAAATACACTTTAACCAGTTAAGTCAAGGAATCTTATAAATAGGCAGGCTTCTAATCCCTCCGGGATATGAAGTAGAGTTCTAAATGTTTCCTGCTACAGTGAACTGACTATAATCACCCGCCTCATTAAAAAGACTAGACGAAGTATGAAGTATGCATACTACGTCGCGCGGATATTTATACTTCGTCTGCAAGCTCTCTACTTCGTCTGCTTTATATATAGCGAGGAGGAGCTTTCGCCGCGTCTATGTATGTAGGCCAGCCAGCCTACTAAACTAAACTAAATTTAAATTATGAATTACAATTTAATATTACAACAACATCACTAATATATTTTAACATACTTATTATATAATAACGTTACGTTACATTGCTAACATATTTTAATATAACAAATATATTTTAACCTATAAGATTAATTATTAGTATTATTACATTTGTGTGAGGAGGAGCTTGCGCCGTGCCTATGTATGTAGGCCAGCCAGCCAGCCAGTCAGCCCGTCAGCCCGTATATTAATGTTAAATTATGACTATGCATACGTACTACGCACTACGTACTACGCACTACGTACTACGTACTAATCATAGTACCCTACCTACCCTCTACCCTGGATAACTGGAGCTAAATCGAT